GCTGTGGGAGTAAAAGATCGTCAACAAGGGCGTTCTAGTGCGTTGTATATTATTATCCAAAACTTGTATCGTTTTAAGGGGATACCATGTCAATCGCTGTAGGCATGTAGAGGGTATAGCTAACCCAATAACGAAAGTATCGCGAGGGGACCGGAGCAGGCTAACGATAAAGAAAAGTTATATATCGTTTTTATATTACAATATCCAAATACCTAGGAAATCTAAGGTTCATTTCTTACCAATAATTCGACGAGTTTTCCCTAACCCCACTTTTGTTAATAAGAACTCTCACTTTTTTGGAACAAGCCAGGGTGGAATGGCGAAAATCACAAATACAAATTTTTTTTTAACTTTTTCTGAACCTAAGGATTTTACCATAAAGATTTATAAAATACATGATTTCCTACAAATCGGAAGAGAAGGAAACGGATACTCAATCTGGAAGTGAGTAAGCACCACGGAAATGAAAATATATAGAATCACTATCTATTCCATTCGAACAAAAATCGAATGGGGTGTCGAAAGCCGTATTCAATAAAAATTGCATGTACGGTTTGGAGGGAGATCTCCGGTGAATAAACTAATGAGATCCACCCTACAATATGGAGTTAAAAAGTCAAAATAAATTATTCAATCATTTTTTCATCGTCATGTCACGTCGAAGTAACGCAGAAAAGAAAATTGGAAAACCTGATCCGATTTATCGTAATCGATTGGTCAATATGTTAGTCAACCGCATTCTTAGACATGGGAAGAAATCACTGGCTTATCAAATTCTTTATAAATCGATGAGAAGTATTAAGCAAAGGACGAAGAAAAATCCACTATCTGTTTTGCGTCAAGCCATACGTAGGGTAACTCCCAATGTAACAGTAAAAGCAAGACGTGTGGGTGGATCAACTTATCAAGTACCTATCGAAATAGAATCCGCACAAGGAAAAGCACTTGCTATTCGTTGGTTATTAGGAGCATCTAGGAAACGTCCGGGCCGAAACATGGCTTTCAAACTAAGTTATGAATTAATGGATGCTGCCAGAGATAATGGAAATGCTATACGAAGAAAGGAAGAAACTCATAGAATGGCTGAAGCCAACAGAGCTTTCGCACATTTTCGTTAATTAGTCAATATAAGAAACAAATAGGAAGGATTTTCCTTTTTTTGGAAACAATAAATAATAATAAGAAGCTATGTAAGCCCTCCTTACTGGGGGGCTTACACGATGGAGGTTTTTACCAATAAATGATAATAACAAAATCTATTATTCTTTGAAAACGGAGTTATATACCCAGGTACAGAAAGATGATATTATTCATTCGTAATGATTTCCACCAAGTTACATGGTGTATCATACGCAAAATCGATACTATAATTTTTATTTATATATTGGAAAAATCTCTATGAAATTAGAGCTCGACCTTTCTTTTTTATATGGAAGTACCATTCTGCCCGAATGTATTCTTATTGTTTGCCTGATAATCATTCTGATATTGGATTTGATCTCAGAGGAAAGAGACACCTCTTCTTTATATTTCATTTCCTTAATGGGTTTATTAATAAGTATTGGCTTATTATTATTCCAATGGAACGAGAAACCTATTATTAGTTTTTCGGGTAATTTTCAAACTAACAGTTTTAATAGAATTTTTCGATTACTTATAGCACTATGTTCGCTATTATGCATTCCTCTATCTGTCGAATATATCAGACGTACAAAAATGCCTATGACTGAATTTATCATTTTTGTAATAACAGCTACTATCGGAGGAATGTTTCTATGTGGTGCTAATGATTTAATCACTATTTTCGTAGCTTTAGAATGTTTAAGTCTATGCTCGTACTTATTATCCGGATACACCAAAAAAGATGTACGATCCAATGAAGCTGTTATGAAATATTTACTTATGGGTGGAATAAGTTCATCTATTTTAGCTTATGGTTTTTCTTGGTTATATGGTTTATCTGGCGGGGAGACTCAGCTCCAAGAAGTAATAAACGGTCTCATAAATACGAGAATGTATAATTCTTCAGGAGCTTTTATCGGACTCATATGCATTATTGTAGGAATCGGATTCAAACTCTCACTAGTACCTTTTCACCAATGGACTCCCGATGTATACGAAGGAGTGCGATTCGTTTCATAATTTATCGAATGTAATGAAACTCTACCCAAACAGGGATGAAATTAAATATTCGTTGTATTTATGAATATTCTATAGACATGTAAAATAGGAAAGAATTTTATCCTCACTCGGATTAAAGCATAACTTCTACCAAACTCTCGTTCAAAATGAATCCGAACGAAATAGGAGATAAAGCAAAGTAAGAAACAATTTTGAATTGTAAGCTAATTATTAAGGGTTGTTTTCGGAGGAGTAACTCACGAAACTGAATGAATCGATAGAATTTCGATATGGAATGCTATCCAGTCAGTCTCTATTCTTCAGATACTACGAGTGTATCAAAAGCATCTATCGGAAAAGGAAAACCTAAAATAAAAAAAGGCATGGCTATTAGTAACGAAAAAAAATTAGATGGTTTTCTCTTCCGAAATTTTGAATCGGTCCTAATTCCTATAAAAAAGGCACAATTCCATTTTTGTGAGAGTCGGTATCTCGCTATACCGTAAGAGCCACTGAGATGGGATTCTTCGAAAAGTTTTAAATTGATAATGATTTTAAATTAATAAGTTTTTCTTTATACACACGCGAGGAAAGTAATAAGAAAGATCTGGTTTTTTGTACCAACCAGGTCCTACTACTCAGGAGCTGTGTGAAATGAAAGTTTCATGCACAGTTTTGAACGAGAGAAAAGAATGAGTAATTTTTCTTTTCGACTCTAACTCTCCCACTCCAGTCGTTGCTTTTCTTTCTGTTGCTCCAAAAGTCGCGGGTCTAGCCTTAGTCACTCGAATTTTCAATATTCTCTTTCCTTTTTCTCTGGATCAATGGCACTTTATTCTAGAAATATTAGCTATTTCTAGTATGATACTAGGTAATTCGGTGGCTATTACTCAAACGAGTATGAAACGTATGCTTGCATATTCTTCCATAAGTCAAATTGGATATCTAATGATCGGAATAATTGCTGGAGATCATAACGGATATGCAAGTATGATGATTTACTTACTATTTTATATTTTTACAAATTTAGGAACCTTTGCTTGCATCATCTTATTCGGTTTACGTACAGGGACGGATAACATCCGAGATTATGGAGGATTGTTTATAAAAGATCCTTTACTAACTCTCTCTTTTGCTTTGTGCCTGCTATCCCTGGGAGGCATTCCTCCTCTATCCGGTTTTTTTGGAAAACTCTATTTATTTTGGTGCGGATGGGAGGCCGGTCTATATCTCCTAGTTTTCGTAGGACTTTTCACAAGCATTATTTCCGTATATTACTATTTAAAAATAGTTAAATTACTTATTACTAAAGAGAGTGAGGAAATGACTGCTTATATACAAACTTATGTAAGTTCTCCGTTGCCTTCCTTATCGAAAAGTTCTATCGAAGTTGGCCTAATTGTATGTGTAATAGTTTCTACTTCTTTGGGAGTCTTGATGAATCCTATTAATACTATAGTTCAAAATACTTTTATTTCAAGTCATTTTATAAGTAACTAAACTTGATTTGGGTGGAAAAAAAGCCAATCCATTTTCTAAATTATTTTTTTATCGTTTCAACATAAACGAAAGGATAATTTTGGAAAAATGATTATTACTATTCCGAGTTCATCCCTACCTCCCCCTCCCCAATTCCCCAACAGAGAAAATAATTCCCCAATAGAAAAAATACAAAATAAAATTATATATATATATATATATATATATATATATATATATATATATATATATATATATATATATTTCTGTTACAAATTACTGGCACGACATCTACATGGCATCAGATTGAATTGATACCCCCAGCCAATAAAATAAATAGACTCTTCGAGATTCTTTATATATAATTGAAATATGAAAAGCCTTGGTGGTGAAATGGTAGACACGCGAGACTCAAAATCTTGTGCTACAAAGCGTGGAGGTTCGAGTCCTCTTCGAGGCACTCTTCTATCTGTGGTGGGACAAATAATAATCCCAAGTAGAAAATGGAACGGAAATAGAATTGTTTCAAAACTTTTTTTATAAATAGGAAATAATCCTGTGTTATACTATTTATTTGATATCAATGATTTGGATAAACCCAAAATAGAAAATTCTATTTATTTCATTCGGAATAAATCTATCGGGTTTATGATTTGGACAACCCCACCAATTGAAAGGAATGGAGCCGGATCCAGATAATAAAATTCATAAATATTATCAGATGATATTTTGGAGTATTGCGGAGTAGATGTCGATTCAATCAAAATATGGAAGTAAATATTCTTGCATTTATTGCTACTGCACTGTTCATACTAATTCCTACTGCTTTTTTACTTATTCTTTACGTACAAACAGTCAGTCAAGGTAGTTGATTAGAAAATTGAATTTATAGATATACAACAGCGGTAGAACCAAACTTTTATCGAAAAATTCATTCCTTTGGAATACCAAAAAAAAGGGGGGGAGGGTAAAAAAACTGGAGAAAAAAAAAAATAGAATTTAATCTTTTTTTTCCTCTTCCCCCAATCCCCTATATAATATTTATTTTTTTTTAATTCTTACATGATTCATATAGAACTAGGCCCTAGTACTATAGTAGGATTGGGGCTCATCGTGGTAGGCCTACTTTTATATGCCCTTCGAATAAGGGAACCTAATGTATCTAGAGGTGTGTTTTTGGATGTACCCTACGAAAAAGGATTTAAATAAATTCGACGTATTTATCAGTAATGATAGATACGACACTCGAAATAAAATTTTTGATTCATCCGCAGTGGAAGAAGTATATGGCTAAAATGATTCAATATTTTTTATATCACTTCGGGAACATATGCGAGCCACAAAATGAAAATGGAATTATGATTAAAAAAACAGTGATATATTTCTAAAAAGAGATATTCCAAATCCACTTTTTTTCCTTCTCTAGAGGGAGAAGAAATAATAATCGAATCCACGGGGTGTAGAATGAGCCTAAATACATTTTTTTGTAGAGATCAATCAGGTACATAGAAAATAAACCTGATTTTAGTTAGAAGAAGTAACTAGGGAGGTAAGAGAAAATCTAAAAAGTTATTTAAAACTCACTTGGATTTTGGGTAGATGAAATATCGGGTGTAATTTCGACGATTATCTCATTTCATCGCTTAAGCCATAAGAAAATTAACGTATCACATATGGTTTTTTGGGGGGGAAAGTTGCATTGCATATAGAGGCATTAACCTATCCCAATATTACGATTTCCTCTTCTCCTCTATCGGATTATTATGTGGAGGAATCCTCATCTTCCAAGGCTGGCGCTTAGACCCGATTCTTCTATTGTCTCAAATACTTTTGAGTGGAACTGCCATTTTTTTTATAGCAGAGAGTTTATACCTACGTAATAACGGAATTAATCCCAATTTCTTTTTTTATAAAAAAAGAGAGATAAGAAGAAATACGTATTATCGGAAATTGAAATTGAAAAAATCACTGCCTCATTATAAGGGATGGGAAAGAATCAATTATACTATTTCTATTTCTTATAGGAATTGAGATAAAAAAATAAAAAAAAATTTCTTATTCAACGTTCTTCTATTCTCTAAAAAGAATGGAAAAACGTTGAATTGAATTTTTTTTCAAAATATAGCTGTTATGATCCGCTTCTTCCCCATACTACAAGTGAGAGAGAAAATGTAAAAACTACCATTAAGGCACCCCAAGCAATATTGACTATATCATCCATATATATATATATATTTTTTTTATCGTCTCCGGGACCTAAGATACTATCAAGTTTATATAAAATATACAAAAATATATTAAATATTCTTATATATTCTTATACCGCAAAGGAAAGAAAAGCAACATCTGTTGCTTTCTTTCTCCCGCGAAATTTCCAGTAATTTCATAGGAATAAATACTTGTACTTGCTTTTTTTTTTTGTTTGATTTATCCTTAATGCAGGGTTGTCTATTTGTGATAAATCTCAGTAGAAACAACGTGATAGGCTATATCAAAGTGTAGAACAACACATTTTTTATTTGGATATGACGCAATAGGCAGCCCGAACCTTTCTTCCTTTTTGGCTTTCTTCCTTTTTTAGGCGACACCCAGATTCGAACTGGGGATAGAGGATTTGCAGTCCTCTGCCTTAATCCACTTGGCCATATCGCCTCCCTCGTAACCTCAAGCTGTATTCCTATTTATACGGTCGTATATCGAACTAGTAAAATTTAGTCGTAATGAGTGACGGAGTAATCTATTATAGAGCCTAATCATCTCTTAATCAAGCTTTACTTGATCGGGATGGGGATGCAATGAAAAAAATGGATGGGATACATATCCTTTTTGATAAATAAAATTATTCTTTAATAATAATTATTTCTTTTGTACGATTAACTCATATGATTGGATGAAGTGGAAAAAGAAAAAAATAAATAGATTGTGTCTGATGTAGTAAGATAAATAAACCCCAACTTTTTTTTAGAAGAAATTATGGAAATGTCTGTACTGCCTGAATTTGGAAAAATACAATTCGAAGGATTTCATCGCTTTATTCATAAAGGTTTGATCGAAGAACTCAACGATTTTCCTAAAATTGAAGATCCAGATCAAGAATTTGAATTTCAATTATTTGGTGGAGAGTTTCGATTGGCAGAACCCATAATGAAAGAAAGAGAAGCCATATATCAATCTGATACGTATTCGTCGGATTTGTATGTACCGGCTCGATTAACTCAAAAAAAAGGGGGGGGGAAGATACAGAAACAAACTGTATTTGTTGGGAGTATTCCCCTAATGAATTCTCAGGGAACTTTTGTAGTTAATGGAGTGGCTAGAGTCATAATTAATCAAATTTTACGAAGTCCCGGTATTTATTATAACTCGGAATCAGATCACAACGGAATTCCTATATATACAAGTACTATTATTTCGGATTGGGGGGGGAGATTGAGACTAGAAATTGATGGAAGAGCAAGAATATGGGCTCGTATAAGCAAAAAACGAAAAGTTTCCGTTTTAGTTTTATTATTAGCAATGGGTTTAACCACCAAACAGATTTTGGGTGGTGTTTGCTACCCAAAAATTTTTTTGGATTCCTTAAGGAGGAAGAAAACAAAGAGGGAGCATCCCCAGTCCACCGAAGATGCTATAGTAGAACTTTATAGACAATTATATTGCATAGGTGGAGATCTCACATTTTCCGAATCTATACGTAAAGAATTGCATAAAAAATTTTTCCAACAAAGATGTGAATTAGGAAGAATTGGTCGATTAAATCTGAATAAAAGACTCGATCTAGATGTACCTGAAAGTGAATATTTTCTATTACCACAAGATGTTTTAGCTGCTGTGGATTATCTGATAGAAACAAAATTTGGCACGGGAACGCTTGATGATATAGATCACCTCAAAAATCGCCGTATCCGTTCTGTCGCGGATTTATTGCGGGATCAATTTAGATTGGCTCTGAATCGTTTGGAAAATTCGGTGCGACAAACCATACGCGGAGCAACAAAGCGTAAGCGATTACCTACTCCTAAAAGTTTAGTAACTTCAACCCCATTAATAGCTACTTTTAAAGAATTTTTCGGTTCGCATCCCTTGTCACAATTTTTGGATCAGACTAATCCATTGACAGAAATAGTTCATAAACGAAGATTGAGTTCTTTAGGTCCCGGAGGATTAACGCGACGAACGGCTAGTTTTCAAGTACGAGATATTCATCCTAGCCACTATGGTCGTATCTGTCCCATTGAAACATCCGAAGGCATGAATGCTGGACTTATTGCATCACTAGCTGTTCATGCAAGAGTGAATACTCGGGGATCTTTAGAAACTCCTTTCTATAAAATATCTGAAATATCTAGAGAAGAAGGAATTATTCATTTATCAGCGGGGGAAGATGAATATCACCGAATAGCTACAGGAAATTTTTTGGCTTTGGATCAAAGAACTCGGAAAGTACAGGTAACTCCAGCTCGCTATCGACAGGAATTTCTAGCTATTGCTTGGGAACAAATACATCTTCGAGGTATTTATCCTTTACAATACTTCTCTGTTGGAGCTTCCCTTATTCCTTTTCTTGAACATAATGATGCAAACCGTGCTTTGATGGGTTCTAATATGCAACGTCAAGCAGTTCCACTCTTAGAATCCGAAAAATGTATTGTAGGAACAGGTTTAGAAAGTCAAGCGGCTCTGGATTCCGGAAGCGTAGCTATAGCAAAACAGGGCGGAAAAATTCATTATACCGATAGTGGAAAAGTCACTTTATCGGTGAGTAACAATAAGAGAGTAGATACGAATTTGATTATATATCAACGTTCCAATAATAGTACTTGTGTGCATCAAGAATCCCAAGTTAATAAGAAAATTTTTCTAAAAAAGGGACAACTCATAGCAGACGGTGCAGCTACTTCAGGAGGAGAACTGGCTCTGGGAAAGAATGTTTTAGTAGCATATATGCCATGGGAAGGTTATAATTTCGAAGATGCAATACTTATTAGTGAACGTCTAATCTATGAGGATATTTACACATCTATTCATATTGAAAAGTATGAAATCGAGGCTCGCACAACGAGTCGGGGTCCCGAAAAAATTACTAGGGAAATACCTCATTTGGAAAGTAATATACTTCGTCATTTAGATAAGAGTGGACTCGTATTATCAGGATCTTGGGTAGAAACTGGAGATGTTTTGGTGGGAAAACTGACACCTCAAGAAGCAGAGGAATCTTTACGTGCCCCAGAGGGTAAATTATTACAAGCTATATTTGGTATTCAAGTAGCTACTGCAAGAGAAACTTGTCTCAAAGTACCTCCGGGTGGAAAAGGCCGAGTCATTGATGTGAAATGGATTTATCAGAAAGATACTTCTATTAATCATGAAAAAAAGGTACGTGTTTATATTTTACAGAAACGAAAAATACAAGTGGGTGATAAAGTAGCTGGAAGACATGGTAATAAAGGTATTATTTCAAAAATTTTACCCAGACGAGATATGCCTTATTTACAGGATGGAACACCCATAGATATGGTATTAAGTCCGTTGGGTGTACCTTCACGAATGAATGTAGGGCAAATTTTTGAATGTTCACTTGGTTTATCTGGATATTTTTCAAAAAAGCATTATAGGATAACACCTTTCGATGAGAGATATGAACGAGAGGCTTCAAGAAAACTGGTCTTTTCCGAACTTTATGAAGCGAGTAAGAAAACAGAAAATCCTTGGTTATTTGAACCTGAAAATCCCGGAAAAAATCGATTAATTGATGGAAGAACCGGAGAAATTTTTGAGCAACCTGTTACAGTAGGAAAGGCTTATATGCTAAAATTAATTCATCAGGTTGATGATAAAATCCATGCGCGTTCTAGTGGACCTTACGCACTTGTTACACAACAACCTCTTAGAGGAAGATCCAGACGCGGGGGACAAAGAGTAGGAGAAATGGAAGTTTGGGCTTTAGAAGGTTTCGGTGTTGCTTATATCTTACGAGAAATGCTTACCATAAAATCCGATCATATTCGTGCCCGTTATGAAGTACTTGGTGCTATTGTGACTGGAGAGCCCATTCCTGAACCTAATACTGCTCCAGAATCTTTTCGATTACTTGTTCGAGAGTTACGATCCCTAGCTCTGGGATTGGATCATGTCGTTGTATCCGAAAAAAATTTAAAGAGGATTTTGAGGGACGTCTAATAGAAAATAAAAAAAAATTCGAATTTTATGATTCACCAAGAAAGGCATCAACACCTTCGGATTGAATTAGCTTCTCCCGAACAGATCCGTAGTTGGGCCGAAAGAACTCTACCTAATGGAGAAATAGTTGGACGAGTGACCAAGCCTTATACTCTACATTATAAAACACATAAGCCCGAAAAAGATGGATTGTTCTGCGAAAGAATTTTTGGACCCATCAAAAGTGGGATTTGTGCCTGTGGAAAATATCAAGGAATTGAAAATCAAAAGGAATATTCTAGATTTTGTGAACAATGCGGAGTTGAATTTATCGATTCCCGAGTTCGAAGATATCAAATGGGATATATCCAATTGGCCTGCCCGGTGACTCATGTTTGGTACTTAAAACGTCTTCCCAGTTATATTGCGAATCTCTTAGCCAAGCCTCTTAAAGAATTGGAAAGTCTAGTATATTGCGATGCGTGACTTGATTATCAATTTCCATTACACAGATTCGATCAGAAACTGTCATCCTATCCATAATTTATTAGGAGAGGATGCCTCTAATTTTGACATGTTTCTCGGGGGAGTAGCGTGAAACTCAAAAATGAAAGCAATTTATTCGCTACTAAGAGTAATTTATCTAGGGTTTATGCATATGTATATATATCATTACTTGGGTTTCGTAAAGAAATAAAAATTTGATTAGAATTTTTTCTCTATTCAAATTTGAAAAAGAATAATGGCCATTGGGGTCTATCCATCGCATATATACTCCAAGTAGTATTGTAACCATCGGAATGGAACGAAAACCTAAAGGATATTCAAGATAAATGGGATACGAACAAGAAAAATCCTTATGAATTCCAAAAAAAAAATTGGAGATATTCCCGTAAGGGAATATATCATTTGAAGGAGATAAGACTACTCGATAGTGCAGAGATTTTTTAAATCAAAGAAGTTTGAATATTTCTTTTATAGATTCCAACTCGAGTAATGAGTAGCTATTTGATTGACCTTCCCGACATGAACATGTAATTAAAAAAATGGAATATTCATTCATATATAAAACATGAATAAATATTAGTGACTCGTATAATTATGAAGAAACCAGATGATTCAATATAGCTATTTGAGCCGGATGAAAGAAAACTTTCACGTCCGATCCTGGGGGGGGGAATCTAAAAAAGAACCTATCCCGATCTTTTTCTTGCTAGACCCGTCTCAAACAAACCCGTTTTATTAAAATTACGAGGTTTATTCAAATATGAGGACCAATCTTGGAGAGAAATTTTCCCTCGTTTCTTTTCTCCACGTGGATTTGAAGCTTTTCGAAATAGAGAAATAGCGACTGGAGGAGATGCTATTAAGAAACAATTAACTAATTTAGATCTGCAAATTATTATGAATTGCGCATATACGGAATGGATAAAATTAGCAGAACAAGAATCTACGGGAAATGAATGGGAAGATCGAAAAATTCAAAGAAGGAAAGATCTCTTAGTTAGACGTATAAAATTGGCTAAACAATTCCTTCGAACGAATATAAAACCGGAATGGATGGTTTTATCGGTACTACCAGTTCTCCCCCCCGAACTGAGACCTATGATTGAATTAAATGAAGGTGAACTGATTACTTCAGATCTGAATGAACTTTATCGAAGAGTTATTTATCGGAACAATACTCTTATCGATTTTTTAGCTAGAAGTGGTTCCACCCCAGGGGGCTTAGTTGTTTGCCAAACCAGATTGGTTCAAGAAGCTGTAGATGCACTTATTGATAATGGCATTCGTGGGCAACCCATGAGAGATAGCCATAATAGACCCTACAAATCTTTTTCCGATGTTATTGAAGGAAAAGAAGGAAGATTTCGTGAAAATCTACTTGGGAAACGAGTCGATTATTCGGGTCGTTCCGTTATTGTGGTGGGGCCTTCTCTCCCACTGCATCAATGTGGATTACCCCGGGAAATGGCAATAGAGCTTTTTCAAGCATTTGTTATTCGAGGTTTAATTGGGCGGCGCCTCGCTCCCAACCTTAGAGCAGCTAAAAGTATGATTCAAAATAAGGAACCGATTGTATGGAAAGTACTTCAAGAAGTTATGCGGGGGCATCCTGTACTACTAAATCGGGCACCCACTCTACATAGATTGGGCATACAAGCATTTCAACCCATTTTAATAGGAGGGCGTGCTATCCGTCTCCATCCATTAGTTTGTGTAGGATTTAATGCAGATCTTGATGGGGATCAAATGGCTGTCCATATACCTCTATCTCTGGAAGCTCAAGCGGAGGCTCGTTTACTTATGCTTTCTCATACGAATCTTTTATCTCCTGCGACGGGAGATCCTGTCTCTGTACCAAGTCAAGATATGCTTCTTGGACTTTATATACTAACGATCGAAAATCACCAAGGCATTTATGGAAATCGGGAGAATCTTCCGAAATCTAATTGTAGTTATAGAAGTAGGGTTTCCTCGAAAAAAATACCTTATTTTTATGGTTACGACAATGTGGTTGGAGTTCGGGAGCAGAAAAAGATCAGCTTGCATAGTCCTTTATGGCTCCGATGGGGAACAAATTTGCGAGTAATTACTTCGAGAAATCGTGAAAAGCCCATTGAGGTTCAATACGACCCTTTAGGCACTTCTTCTCAAATTTATGAACATTATCAACTTGGAAGAAATAAAGAAGAAAAAATTTTTGGTATTTACGTTTGTACAACAGTCGGTCGTGTTATTTTCAATCAACAAATAGAAGAAGCTATACAAGGTACTTTAAAAGCTTCGCGACACCGGGATCGACCATTACCTGCTGTAATTATATAATAATAGATTTTTATTCAATGAGACAGAAATTTGGGAAGCCTCGTAATTATTAACTTATCAAAGAATGGCTTGAATCTAGTGCTAGATACCACCTAGAAAAAGAAAGAGGTTTCCTATTATGGTAGAATCGGCCGAATTGCTCTTCTATAATAAAGTGATGGATAGAACTGCCATAAAACAACTCATCAGCAGATTAATTGCTCACTTTGGTATTACGTATACAACGCATGTTTTAGATCAACTCAAGAATCTAGGTTTTCAACAAGCTACTCAAGCAGCTATTTCATTAGGAATTGATGATCTTCTAACAGCACCTTCCAAAAGTTGGCTTATTCAAGATGCGGAACAGCAAGGTTATACTTCGGAAAAACATCATCGTTATGGAAATGTACATGCGGTAGAGAAATTACGTCAATTAATTGAAACTTGGTACGCCACGAGTGAGTATTTGAAACAAGAAATGAATCCCAATTTTAGGATGACTGATCCTCTAAATCCAGTACATATGATGTCTTTTTCAGGGGCTCGAGGAAGTACATCCCAGGTTCATCAATTAGTAGGTATGAGAGGATTAGTATCAGATCCTCAGGGCCAAATTATTGATCTACCTATTCAAAGTAATTTTCGCGAAGGCTTATCTCTAACAGAATATCTTATTTCTTGTTATGGGGCTCGCAAGGGAGTTGTCGATACTGCGGTACGAACATCAGATGCTGGATATCTTACACGTAGGCTAGTTGAAGTAGTTCAACACATTGTTGTACGAAAAATGGATTGCGGTACTATTCGAGGCATTTCTATAAATCCTCCTCGGGATCATAGAAAAAATATACGAGGAATTAGTCAACATAAATTAATTGGCCGTGTATTAGCAGATAATTTATACATAAATGGGAGATGCATCGCCACGCGTAATCAAGATATTACAGCTGGTCTTGCAAATTCTTTAATAAATCTTCAGACAAAACCAATTTATATACGTTCTCCTTTAACCTGCAAAAGTATGAGTTGGATCTGTCAATTTTGCTATGGATGGAGTCTTACCCACGGTGATTTAATAGAATTGGGAGAAGCAGTAGGTATTATTGCGGGCCAATCCATCGGAGAACCCGGGACTCAGCTAACATTAAGAACTTTTCATACTGGTGGAGTATTTACGGGTGACATTGCGGAACACGTGCGAACTCCTTTTAATGGAATTATTAAATTTAATACAGATTTGGTTTATCCTACACGTACGCGTCACGGGCATCCCGCTTGGATATGTCACAATGATTTATCCGTCAGTATCGAGAGTAAGAACAAAATATATAATTTAAATGTTCCACCACAAAGTGTGCTTTTGGTTCGGAATAATCAATACATAGAATCGAAGCAAGTAATTGCAGAAATCCGTGCTAAAATATCTCCTTTTAAGGAAAAAGTTCAGAGGTATTTTTATTCAAACTCAGAGGGGGAAATGCACCGGAGTACGAAGGTGCGGCACGCATCTGAGTATGTACATAGTAATGTCCATCTTTTACTTACAACAGGTCATGTATGGATATTATCGGGAAACTTTTATAAATATGACGGAACCTCGTCCATGTTTTATCAAAATCAAGATAAGATTGATATTGGACCGCCTCTTGCGAAACAAATTTTGAATTGTTCAATAAATATAGACAACTCTTATAGTAAGGATTGGAATTCCACTTATTCTAGTATCCTTCCGCATGCTTATAGTATTTCACGAATAAATAAAAAGAGAAAAATCCCCTATTTACTTTTTGAGAAAAAGAAAGAAAAGTACGAAAGAAGAACCTTATTTAGACTTAGGCTTAGAACGGAAAAAAATGGAATTTTACAGAATAATGATATTTTTGCCATTTTAGATGATCCCAAATATAGAATAAGAAGTTCGGGAACCATAAAATATGGTAATATTCAAATTCATTTAATTAAGAAAAAAAATGAGATTTCCGAGGATCGGAAGACGAAGAATTATAGACCGAAATATGAAATAATCGAGGGAGATAATTTCTTTTTTCTTCCTGAGGAAATACATATTTTACGTGAATCTTCTTCCTCCATTTTAGTAGAAAATAATAGTATCGTTCGAGCAGGTACCAAGATTACTTCAACTATTAATAGTCGAGTGACTGGACTGGTTAAGATAGAAAAGGGAATGGGTAATCGTGTCAAAATAAAAATATTGCCTGGAAGTATCTATTATCCTCGTGGAGAGACACAGAATCTTTATAAACAAGATGGTATTTTGGTACCACCAGGAAACAAAATTTTTGGGGAATTCCAATTCAAAAATTGGATTTATCTCCAATGGGTTGTAGTTACCAAAGAAAAATCTTTTTTTTTAGTTAGACCCGCAATAGAATATAAAATATCTAATGATTCTAATAAATCAAATTCATCAACACCTCTTTTTTTAAATTTAAATCCCCCGAAAGAACGGGGAACCCTCGAAATTCGAACTGTTAAATATATTTTTTATGAAGATGGTGAAGAGGTCCAAGCAGTAGGAGATATCGGTACTCAATTGGTCCAAAGTTGTTTAGTACTAAATTGGGGAGCAACAAAAACTTTTATAAAAGAGGCTTATGCTTCTTTTGTAGAGGTAAGAATCAACAAAATGATTAAAACTTTTCTCCAAATTAGTTTGGTGAAATATATCGATCTAGATAGTAGGAATAGAGGGAATATTTCCATTTCCAAATATCTTTTTAATAGCAAAGTATCTAGTACCAGCCAATATTCTAATGGTGGAAACCAACTACTTAGTAAACATCGAGGTACTATTCGTTGTATTCCACCGAATAAAAACAAGGAGAGTGGCTCCCTCCTTATTTTGTCTCCATTTCATTTATTTCGAACTCTTCTATATAACGGCACGAAAAAGGATGTAACGAGAAAGAAAAAAAAAGAAGTATTTCATTTGGAAAAAGATCCTCGCTTTTATATACAATCCCTCGATCAAGGATCAGAAAAGGAATTAATTACTACCCCTAAAAATCTAAGTGGAATTTTTGATTCAGAAAAAGAAAGTAGGGATATTTTGTTAACAACCGGAAGAATTTCCGGACAATTCAATTTATCGGAAAATTCGTTTTTCTTGGGTCACTTACAAAATATCACAAATTTTTTTCAACCTTTTTGTTTGATAACCCATGATCGACTCATATCTATTAAATTTTCAATAATAGATAGTTCTCTGAATACTTTTCGAAAACCTAAGTGGTTTTTTATTGGTGAAAATAGAAAAATATATAAATTGCTGTTAGGTAATAGTATCATTTCCAATATACTAAGATGGTCTTTTCTTCCATTTTTTTCATCAAGAAAAAAAATTCAATTAATGAATCTCGGACAATTTATTTGTGAGGGTTTATCCGTATTTGAATATCAACCCCTTTATGGATCCGGACAAATTATAGCCATTCATATGGATTTTGTAATAATCAGATCAGCCAAGCCATATTTGGCTACTGGAGGAGCAACCGTTCATAGTCATTATGGTGAAGTTGTAAGAGAAGGAGATACTCTAATAACTTTGATATATGAAAGATTGAAATCTGGAGATATTATTCAAGGCCTTCCTAAAGTTGAGCAATTGCTAGAAGCTCGTCCAATTAATTCAGTATCGATCGATTTAGAAAAAGGTTTTGAGGATTGGAATAGGGATATGACAAATTTCTTCGGAAACCTCTGGGGATTCTTTATTAGTGCCAGGATTAGTATGGAACAGAGCCAGATTATTTTGGTTGATCAAATCCAGGGGGTTTATCGGTCACAGTCGGTACAAATATCTGATAAGCATGTAGAAATTATTGTACGCCAAATGACTTCTAAAGTACTTACTCTGGAAAATGGAATGGCCAATGGTTTTTTACCCGGAGAATTAATTGAATTTTCACGGGCACAGAGAATGAACCGTGCTTTGGAGGAAGTAGCTCCTTATAAGCCCGTATTATTAGGAATAACAAAAGCATCTCTTAATACTCAAAGTTTTATATCAGAAGCCGGTTTTCAAGAAACTACCCGGGTATTAGCGAAAGCTGCTTTGCGAGGTCGAATTGATTGGTTGAAAGGCTTAAAAGAAAACGTCATTCTTGGTGGAATAGTTCCTGCAGGTACTGGATGTCAAGAAGTTATTTGGCAAATAACTCTGGAAAAACAGAGGAATATTTTATCGAAGAAAAAGAAAACAAAATTTTTTTATAACAAGGTAAAGGATCTTTTTTTATATGAAAAACTTCCTATTTATTCTACTCCGGAAAGGATTCACAAAAAATTGAAGCAGCCCCTTTCCGGAGTTAGTATTGGTAGATATACTTGATCAGATTTGGTAGAAAAGGAAGAAATAGAGTTAATCAAGTTTTTGCGGAGAGACAATCTTAAAAATGGAGTCGTTTCGGTCTAATTATAGGAATAAATCGCAATTTGTGGATTCAAATTTGAATAATAATAATAATGAAACAAAAATCTTGGGATATTCATTTGGAAGAAATGATGGAGGCGGGAGTACATTTTGGTCATCAAGCCCGAAAATGGAATCCTAAAATGACCTCTTATATTTTTACAGAACGTAAAGGTATTCATATTCTAAATCTTACTCAAACGGCTCGCTTTTTATCAGAAGCCTGTGATTTATTGGCTAATGCAGCGAGTGGAGGAAAACAATTTTTGATAGTAGGTACGAAATATCAAGCAGCTGATTTAGTAGCATCGGCTGCTACAAGAGCTAGGTGTCATTATGTAAATCAAAAATGGCTCGGTGGTATGTTAACTAATTGGTCTACTATAGAAACACGTCTTCAGAGATTTAGAGATTTGGAGGACAAAGAAAATACGGGGTTACTTAATCAACTTCCTAAGAAAGAGGCGGCGAATCTGAAGAGACAATTAGCTCAACTCCGAAAAAATTTGGGCGGAATTAAATACATGACGAGTTTACCCGATATTGTAATAATAATAGATCAACAAAAAGAATTTACTGCTATTCAAGAATGTATAACTCTGGGTATTCCAACAATTTGTTTAGTCGATACGGATTGCAATCCGGATCTTACAGATATACCAATTCCAGCCAATGATGACGCTAGAGCTTCCATTCGCTGGATCTTGAATAAATTGACGTCAGCCATTCGTGAGGGTCGTTACAATTCCATGGAGATTAAATAATTTTTTTTATGCAAAGCTTTTTCCTTTCGGTACTAATTACTACTTTGAAACTCGAAATTGTATTACAATAAGAACAAATATTTCTATTTAGTAAATATTACATAAATCCGTAATAAAGAATATTTCGAAGAAGAAAATATTCCAAGGAATGAATATTTTTGTTTGTAAGAATCTTCGTTTCTTATTTTATAGTTCATCTTTAGAGGGGGTAATACGCATACTGCACAAATTTTTATTGGCATACTTAATCATCTTAATGATTTATATGAAATATCCGGTGTGGAAGTGGGTCAACATTTCTATTGGCAAATAGGCGGTTTCCAAGTCCATGCACAAGTACTTATAACTTCCTGGATTGTTATTGCTATCTTATTAAGTCTAGCTTTCTTTGCGACTCGGAACCTACAAACCATTCCAACTAGTGGTCAGAATTTCGTCGAGTATATCCTAGAATTTATTCGAGACTTAACTAGAACCCAAATAGGGGAAGAAGAATATCGTCCTTGGGTTCCTTTTATCGGAACCATGTTTCTATTTATTTTTGTTTCGAACCGGTCAGGCGCTCTTCTTCCTTGGAGAGTTTTTGAATTACCCCACGGAGAACTAGCGGCGCCTACGAATGATATTAATACGACTGTTGCTTTAGCTTTACTTACATCAGTAGCTTATTTTTATGCAGGCCTTCACAAAAGAGGATTGAGTTATTTCGGTAAATATATCCAGCCGACTCCGGTACTTCTACCAATTAATATTTTGGAAGATTTCACAAAACCTTTATCACTTAGTTTTCGACTTTTTGGGAATATATTAGCCGACGAATTGGTAGTTGCTGTTCTTATTTCTCTGGTACCTTTAGTAGTTCCTATACCTATGATGTTTCTAGGATTATTTACAAGTGCTATTCAAGCCTTAATACTTGCAACTTTAGCCGCAGCTTATATAGGAGAATCTATGGAAGGTCATCATTAGATTTTTTTTCTCAATTCAATCAGGTACCTGAAATTTTATTCTGAAATATCATTACATTAGTTTCATATAAAGAAAGGAAATACGTTAAATTATTTTTAGCTAAAAAAATAAAAATTTTCTCGTTTCTAAAGACTCTTTTGCAATGAAAAAAACGACGAAATACATTTAAATTCTATTTGGATCTTCAAAATCAGAAATAAATTTATCGGGTATAATAATGGGATATAAAAATACTAATAATTAGTGAATGATTATACGGAGGTATACGGACAATTCGATCTAGAAATAAAAATGAGTTAATCTGGAATTTATCCCCTTCCCCTAACAAGGAAATAATTTCTCCGATTGTTTGAATTCGAGAAATATGGATGGAGCCTTACCTAGAAATATTTCATACCATCTTGCTTGTGTGACTTATTTAAGTAAGACTCCAAAAAAAAAGAATTGTTGAGATATAATATCTCTCTCTTTTATATTTTAGTGATACTACCACTCCAATAAGTCCAATAAGTCCAATAAGAGACATTTCGAGTTATTAACTGCTTCCAACAACATTTTGTTTTATTAGAAATATTAGTAAGCAATGGAGATTAGGTTTTTATATTACTAGCCTTTCCTCAATCCTGGTTAGAGGAGATTACCATGAACCCCTTAATTTCTGCTGCGTCTGTTATTGCTGCTGGGTTAGCCGTAGGTCTAGCTTCTATCGGACCTGGTATTGGCCAAGGTACTGCCGCAGGTCAAGCTGTAGAGGGTATTGCGAGACAACCGGAAGCAGAAGGTAAAATTCGAGGTACCTTACTGTTAAGCCTAGCTTTCATGGAAGCTTTAACCATTTATGGATTAGTCGTAGCTCTAGCACCTTTATTTGCAAATCCTTTTGTTTAATTACTAATTTTTTGTTCGAAGGCTACCTCGTAATTCTAAATTAGTAACCTCCTCTAAATAAGTAATTAACCAATGAATTCCTTATATTAGGGGAGGGACTGATCAGAATGAACAATAAATAAAAAATCTTTGTATTCTTCGAGAAAAAGGATTTACTATTTTTGTATCACAGGGAGCGGGACACAAAAGGGTATATCCAATTGGGGGGTACCGAACCCAAAACTAAATGAGTTAGTTTCTATCTGAAACTAACGAACAATTCGAGTAAGATTGAGTAAAGGAGGGAAAAACTCTGTATAACTTAGATAACTTAATGATAGGAGAGGAGTATACAAACTATGATCAATTCGGTGATTCCTCCAGGGTATTGGCCTCTTGCTGGAAATTTTGGCTTAAACACAAATTTATTGGAAACAAATTTAATTAATTTAGGTGTAGTGCTTAGCCTACTAGTTTACTTCGGAAAGGGAGTGCGTGCGGGTTGTATTTTTCGGTAAAACAGCTGGGATAATCCAGCTACACTTCAAGATATAAAAAAGTGTATAATCCCAACGAATGACTTCTAAGAGAAGAATTAGAGCAACTATAGCATTTCGTAAAATCGGCAAAGATTCTTTAGTTTTTGAATAGCTGATTAGGGAATACTTCGGAAATGGTTAAGGCTAAACTGCTTGAAGTCTAAGCACCTCTGGGGTTTTCTTCCCCCCGATGTTTCCATATGACACGTGTGAAGAAACATAATTGGAGATTAGTTTGATATACGGCACTCATATTAATACAGTTCCTAAATTTATTTATTAAATAGTAAATAGATTGTTACTATCTCCTAGAAATAACCAATTTTGGTTTTTTGTGCTGAATTGACAACCTAGTATATAGAATATGAAGTTATTCGAAGAAAGCAACATCGCTGGCAATAAAGGAATGAAATATTTTTTGTCAGAAGAGCCCCTATAATCCTTAAAAAAAGGATTGATAATAATTTTCCGTAATGAGAAAATAAATCAAAAGGGACAGGCTCAGTAAAAACGAAATATGTTTCTTTTTCGTGGAAAACCGAGCGGGAAAGCCGAATGAATTAAAAGATTCATGTTCGGTTTGGGAAGAGATTTTGAATCTTCAAAAAAGCTAGATAAAAAATCTACTTTCATTGAGCAATTTATTAAATAATCGTAAACAGACCATTTTAAGTACAATTCGTGATGCGGAAGAACGATATAAGGAAGCTACTGATAAGCTTGGACAAGCTCGAATTCGCTTGCAACGGGCAAAAGTAAAAGCAGATGAAATTCGGGTGAATGGACTTTCTCAAATGGAGAGAGAAAAACAAGAATTAATTCATGTCGCTGATGAAGATTCGAAACGATTGGAAGACTCTAAAAATGCTACTATTCGCTTTGAGGAACAAAGAGCAATTGAACAAGTTCGGCAGCAAGTTTCTTGCCTCGCATTAGAAAGAGCTTCGGAGGCTTTGAACAGCCGTTTGAATGGCGAACTACACTCACGCATGATTGATTATCACATTGGCCTACTCAGAGCCATGGAAAGCACAACTGACTAGCTTTCATTAGTTTTATTTTTCAAAAAATTATTAACGAATGCTGATGGTAAATATCCGACCCGACGAAATTAGCAGTATTATCCGCAAACAGATAGAACAATATAATCAAGAAGTAAAGGTTGTTAATATTGGCACCGTACTTCAGGTAGGAGATGGCATTGCACGTATTTATGGTCTTGACAAAGTAATGGCGGGCGAGTTGGTCGAATTTGAAGATGGTACGATAGGCATTGCTTTGAATTTAGAATCAGATAATGTCGGAGCTGTTTTAATGGGTGATGGCTTGACCATTCAAGAAGGTAGTTCTGTAAAAGCAACGGGTAAAATTGCTCAGATACCAGTAAGTGATGCTTATTTGGGTCGTGTCGTAAATGCCTTGGCTCAACCTATTGATGGTAAGGGTCAGATCCCAGCTTCGGAATTCAGATTGATTGAATCCTCAGCTCCTGGTATTATTTCGAGACGTTCCGTATATGAACCTATGCAAACAGGGCTTATTGCTATTGATTCTATGATTCCTATTGGACGTGGTCAACGGGAATTAATTATTGGAGATCGACAGACTGGTAAAACAGCGGTAGCTACAGATACTATTCTGAATCAAAAAGGTCAAAATGTTATATGCGTTTATGTAGCTATTGGTCAAAAAGCTTCATCTGTGGCTCAGGTAGTTAATACTTTCGAGGAGCGCGGCGCATTGGAATACACAATTGTGGTAGCCGAAACTGCAAATTCTCCTGCTACATTACAGTATCTTGCTCCCTACACAGGAGCCGCTTTGGCGGAATACTTTATGTATCGTAAACAGCATACTCTAATTATTTATGATGACCTTTCCAAACAAGCACAAGCTTATCGACAAATGTCTCTTCTATTGAGAAGACCACCCGGTCGAGAAGCATATCCGGGCGATGTTTTTTACTTACATTCCCGTCTTTTGGAAAGAGCCGCTAAATTAAGCTCTCATTTAGGTGAAGGAAGCATGACCGCTTTACCTATAGTCGAAACTCAAGCAGGAGATGTCTCAGCTTATATTCCTACTAATGTTATTTCCATTACCGATGGGCAAATATTTCTATCAGCAGATTTATTCAATGCAGGAATCCGCCCCGCAATCAATGTGGGTATTTCTGTATCTAGAGTAGGTTCTGCGGCTCAAATCAAAGCTATGAAACAAGTAGCTGGAAAACTCAAATTAGAATTGGCTCAATTCGCAGAGTTAGAAGCCTTTGCACAATTTGCATCTGATCTGGATAAAGCAACTCAGAATCAATTAGCAAGGGGCCAACGATTACGTGAATTACTTAAACAGTCTCAATCAGCCCCTTTGACAGTAGAAGAACAAGTAGCTACTATTTATACTGGAGTAAATGGATATTTAGATGTATTAGAAACTGGTCAAGTGAAAAAATTCCTCGTTCAGTTACGTGAATATCTAATTACTAATAAACCTCAATTTACGGAAATTGTACGTTCCACCAAAATTTTTACAGAACAAGCAGAAAATATTCTAAAAGAAGCTATTAAAGAACATACTGAACTTTTTTTACTTCAAGGAGATAAATAGAGGCCTAATTCTTTTGGGAATTGGGAATAGAGAGGCAGTAAAATAAAGAAATATTTTTTCGACTTTTTTATCCTCGTTCATTCCCGATGGGAATTTTCTAACCAAAAGAAGGAGGAAAAAAAAGAAAATTATTTTCTTTTTAAGACTTCGAGTCTCTCCGGAAATATCACGTCCAATAGGATTTGAACCTATACTGGAGGTTTAGAAGACCCCTGTCCTATCCATTAGACGATGGACGCTTCTTTATTGGCTACTAGACTTTTCAATCGGACTAATAAATAATTTAGTCCGATTGAAAAGTCTAGTACGATGTATCTTTCAGTAAGAGACAATTCTGTCAAAACTATTGCTATTGGTGGGAAAATCAGACAAAAAAGAAAAGCGGGTAGTGGGAATCGAACCCGCATCATTAGCTTGGAAGGCTAAGGGTTATAGTCGACATCTCTTAGGATCGACGCCTCTACTTCAAAACCGAACATGAAAATTTCTCTTCATTCGGCTCCTTTATGAATGAAGCAAAGAGGGAGGAATCGTAAAAGAAGGATTTAATCGACAAATTCGATAACTTCCTATTTTTTTTACCTCCTTTTCTTCTCCCGATTCTATATGTTTCTTCCGACTATATCACAAAATTATTGGTTATACTGCGGAAAAAAGATAGGATAGATTCATAACACCTGTGTCAGTTTTTATATTTCTAATAAATAACTTTCTAGATGATCCTTTTCAAAAAAAAAGTAATATTTTCATATTACTTCAAAAAATATTTTTAATTACTTCGTTCCTCATTTCTATTCGATCGAATCATTAGGGAAATATTTTATACCGAGCCTTTGAACGGAAAAAAATTGATAGGTTTAGCAAACTAAAATTATCGCGTCATGGCTAATCTGCTTCAATTTATCCATTTTCATCGAATTGGTCGAAGATTCAGTTCCGATATAAAAAAATATTTTGGTTTTCTATCCATAGATTCCTGGCTGAAACAAATACAGTTTCGGAAATATCCCGCGTTGTTTTTTTATAAAATCCAAATTTGATTCTGATTTTTTATTACCACAGGAATAAAGCTCCCCCCATGTCATTTGGGGAAAAGGTTCCAAGCCTTTCTAGAAATGAAGTTATCAATTAAAAATTGGAACAATTTTAAAGACCCTTCAACTATCACTAAGTTGATTATAGGACGAATCGCACTTTTACCACTAAACTATACCCGCGATAGAATTATTTTATCACAAAATTCCGATTGATGTCTAATAAAAAAAGTATCTCTTATTTTGGAGTCCACGCTCCATCCCCGGAGATTCAATACCAAGAAGTGATTTTACTTCCGGGGATGACTTTTTGAAATCATAAATTGCCTTTGCGAGCTGCTAATAAAGCAATTACCAATGGACCCGATGCGACTATTAAAGCCAGAACAGTGAGCTGTGCAATAACTTCTAAATTCATTCTGGTTCAACCTCTCTGTTTTCGATTCAGTTTGATAAAATCAACAATTGAGTAAATTCTTATTTTTCTTTAAGTTGAATGACCGTTACTTCGATTCCTTTTCGATTGAATAGATCTCGGTATAAATTCACTCGGAGATATCTATAGCCATAAAGAAGTGGGATTAGTACAATAGTAAGAGGCCTATCTGTCCGAGATTTCATTCAAATTAATAAAAATTGATTAATTTAGATGAAATTTATGGATGAATTGATGGTTCATATCATGAATAATTGGGGGAGTAAATAAAGGGATGTCATCAATCTCAGACAGTCAAATTATTGTAGCTCTTGTAAGTGCTTTCATAACGGGTATTTTAGCTCTAAGATTAGGTAAGGAATTGTACCAATAATTCACTTCATTCTTTATCTACCTATTCACAAACAAAAGGGCGGCCTAGCCAGTATCTGGCTGGGCTGGAAAAAAATACAAAGGATCATTTGGCTCGATTTCATAATATAAGCGCTTTGAAAAAATGCTTTCTCTTTTCTTTTCCAATTCTTAAATAACTTCGTATATATTGCGTCAATTACCTCTGCAGTATAGACTTTTAATCCCATACCGTGTTAAAGTAAAAGCAATTTTTTAGGCTGGAGAGATGGCCGAGTGGATTAAAGCGGCGGATTGCTAATCCGTTGTACAAGCTATTTGTACCGAGGGTTCGAATCCCTCTCCCTCCTCTCAATAAGAGCTTCTCCAAAAAATTTGTATCCTATTAAATTGGTATCCCATAATAGAGTATAATATAATATAGAATTTTTTTTTTAAATATATTCCATATGTATAAGAGAAAATCCCTATATTATGATGATATGGAACCAATTATTCCTTACGTCCGGGATTACGCCCAGGGTCGTTCGATAGAAAACCAAAAACGAAAAGAGAAACGAAAAAGATAACCACTGTGTAAACGAACAGCTTAAGAGTAAGCATGACGTAGTCTCCGGGATCATTACTAGAAGTAGAATAGAATAAACCATAATTCTGATTTTACCCTGATTGGGAATCCACCTTAATTGAAAATGAAATTGAAAATGGAAAATTAGAAATGGAAAAAAAGGATGGAATTACAAAAAATTGCTATAATTTTGGCGGAAAGAATAATAAATGGTCAAATTTTTATTTTTGTTTTACCCACTTCTCATTAATAAGAATGAAATAGTAGAGAGGGATTCGAACCCCCGTTTATTTTATAAGTTGGGCTGAAGGAATTTACAGAACTGTCGCGATCAACCGCTCCGCCATTTATCCGATAAATTTCATGATAGGAAAGTGGATCGAGGATAGGGAAGTAGATCAAGCACCTCATAAATGATCAATGAAAAATAAATTATTATCTTCATTATTATCTTCTTGGACTATTTCACAAAAAATGAAAAAATCGGGATGGAGATATTGTATCACAGAAATATAATTTGATTCATAGTATTACGGAACACTAAAAACAAACATTTTGATAAACTAAAAAAAGATCTAGTTCTTCCATTTATATTGTATCAGATCATAAATATTATACATGTATAAGGCGGAAATGAAAGATAGATATCACCTCCGCCCTAATAAATAAGCAAAAGAGGTGATACAAAATTTTTTTAATTACTTACTAATAAAAAAGAATGAAGTTTATTATTTTGCGATCTGGATCATCATAAAATATGAATGAATAGGAGAAGCTCCCTAAAAAAAGATCGAGTAATTAGCGAAAACTTACGGAAGCTTGCCAAACAAAAGCTAGAAGGAAAAAGAATAAAGGTATAATTGGCAGTATATCTACGATTGGATCAAAAATAGCATAAGCTTCTGGTAATTTAGCCAAAATGATACCATTCGAGTGAGACACGTTATCCAGATAAATATGAAATATAGCTAGCATTTATGTTCTCCAACAAAAATTATTATAGGGATTCAAGAAAATACAAGAAAAACTTTATTAAATAAATTGATAAAGTCCCTTTGGTATATCTTACTACAGGTTGTCTCGGCTCGAAAGAGTTTTTTCCACTTCCTCCACTACCACCCCATATTTATTTTATTTCTATATCGAGAGAGAATCCTTCTTATTTAGTAATAAATCTATTTCTATTTAGTGTGACTGGACTAAATCTAAATAGATTGACAAAAAGAATAATATCAGTATTTATTAATACTAGATATTTATGGGGCGTGGCCAAGCGGTAAGGCACCAGGTTTTGGCTCTGTTATTCGGAGGTTCGAATCCTTCCGTCCCAGACAAACTTATTATTTCCAATAAATGGAAGACATCACGAAGAAAAAAAGAAAAAAAAGATTTGAAACGAATGCTCTGTTCGAAATATACTTATCCAAAAAAATAGACTCCATCAGAAATGGGTATTGCAACAATTACATCAATATGGAATTACATAAATATATATGGCAAGGGTTTTTTCTATGATGTAGAATAGGAAAAGATCATATCATTGATTGTTTAAATTTGTAAAGAGATTATTACTTATGAAATTAGCTTATTGGATGTATGCCGGGCCTGCTCATATTGGAACTCTCCGAGTAGCTAGTTCTTTCAAAAACGTTCATGCTATCATGCACGCTCCTCTAGGAGATGACTACTTTAATGTAATGCGTTCCATGCTAGAAAGGGAGAGAGATTTTACCCCTGTAACTGCTAGTATAGTAGATCGTCACGTATTAGCACGTGGATCCCAAGAAAAAGTAGTTGGTAATATAACTCGAAAAGATAGGGAAGAACGCCCAGATTTAATTGTATTGACACCCACATGTACCTCTAGTATTTTACAAGAAGATTTACAAAATTTTGTAAATAGAGCATCCGTTACTTCAGATTCCGACGTGATTCTCGCAGATGTAAATCACTACCGAGTCAATGAACTTCAAGCCGCGGATAGAACTTTGGAGCAAGTAGTTCGATATTATTTGGATAAAGCTCGCAGGCAAGAAACGTTGGATCGATCTGTAACGGATAAACCTTCTGCAAATATCATTGGTATTTTTACACTAGGCTTTCATAATCAGCACGATTGTCGCGAATTAAAACGCCTGTTACAAGATTTGGATATTGAAATAAATCAAGTAATTCCTGAAGGAGGCTCCGTACAAGATCTTCGGAATTTACCAAAAGCTTGGTTCAATTTAGTTCCTTACCGTGAAGTAGGCTTAATGACAGCAATTTACTTAGAAAAAATTTTTGGAATGCCCTATGTATCTACGACACCTATGGGAGTTGTAGATACAGCCGAATGTATCCGACAAATACAGAGACATGTTAATAAATTAGCTCTTGTTTCATTGGATAGAACATTTAATTATGAATCTTATATCGATCAACAAACTAAGTTTGTTTCTCAAGCTGCTTGGTTCTCAAGATCTATTGATTGTCAAAATCTGACAGGAAAAAAAGCAGTGGTTTTCGGTGATGCGACCCACGCTGCTTCAATGACTAAAATCCTCGCTAGAGAAATGGGAATTCGTGTCAGTTGTGCAGGTACTTATTGCGAACATGATGCAGAATGGTTCAAAGAACAAGTTCAAGGTTTTTGTGATGAAATATTAATTACAGACGATCACACCGAAGTAGGAGATATGATTGCTCGTGTAGAACCATCTGCCATATTTGGCACTCAAATGGAACGTCATATTGGTAAACGTCTTGATATTCCCTGTGGAGTTATTTCTTCACCAGTTCATATTCAAAATTTTCCTCTAGGATATCGACCCTTCCTGGGCTATGAAGGTACTAATCAAATAGCAGATTTAGTTTATAATTCATTCACTCTAGGTATGGAAGATCATCTCCTAGAAATTTTTGGTGGTCACGATACTAAAGAAGTTATTACTAAATCATTATCTACAGATACGGATCTGACTTGGAATTACGAAAGTCAACTGGAACTGAATAAAATTCCCGGCTTTGTTAGAGGTAAGATCAAAAGAAATACCGAAAAATTTGCACGACAAAATGGCATTGCAGATATTACTGTCGAAGTAATGTATGCAGCTAAGGAGGCATTAAATGCTTAGTATAAATTTCCAATTAATTAGTCTTTTATTTAAGTAGATTCACCCGATAAAGAAAGGGAGTAATCACAAAACGAAATTGGTGAGAAATAAACTAGAATAATCAATATATTTTCTGATCGATATTTGGTGGGACAAAAAAAGGATATTGCTTCCATTTATTCTTTTTCCTATCCCGATACACCGGAGTAAGACTTAAACTTAGTGAGTATAAAAATCGATCCAGAGACGAGGAAATTCCGAGTAAGAAAAAATGAATAAAATAGATTGATTACACGTTTAGCGAAGCATACTCGAATTTTGGAGATGAATCCCTCGATATATATATATATAATAACTAAACTTTTATTTTGAATGAAATTTAATTTCTCATCTGAGTCGTAGAAAGGAATGATCCTATGTCTCAACCCTATGTCTCAACCCTATGTCTCATAGGGGGGGAGAGACCACCATCGCCTACCTATCCCAATAGGCTACTCATCAAATTGTTGCAATTAGTGATCCCAAGGAGGAAGAGAAAAAGCTCCTTAATAGGTTTATTTTTAGAATCCAAAAAGAGATCAAACTATTTCGGATATTGACAACCATTTCTTTTGCCAGAAGAGAAGCTCAATCCACAGGAAATGTTCGTAATATTTTTTATTTCGGAAGAGGCAGAAGTATCTGAATGAATCAAATTTAATTGTTGGAGTAAACTTATGAGTCCTTTTTTTGGTTTTATCCAATTACTCTTCTATTATCCATTTTCCCTTCTTTTTATCTATTTTTATCTAGTATTTATCATTCCTATGGAAAATACTGTGAATATCACCAATATTTATTCTCTCTTTTCGAATCTTACGAGAAATGCGTCGAATCCCAATAAATAAAGAGGAGTAGTTCAATGAAATGGTAAGCTTCTTCGATTCATTTATTAATGAATTGAGTAAGTTTTTAATGAATTGAGTAAGTTTCTCGTTCCATTAAACTACTCCCAAAAAAAAGTACAAATATTTGGAGTAACTAAATAAAAGATTAAATTTCAGAAGTATTTTTTCGTATTTCCCGACATTGACAAAAATAAATTACTAATATATAATTGTTTAAATATTCCCCATTCATTTATCATTTCAGGGACCCATCAATCTTTCACTAAAGTATTTTGCTTCTATTTCCTCCCTATTCTTAATCATAGTTCTTAATCATAGTGGAAAAAAAAGAGTATGATAGAGAATCTAGTTGTCGATTTGGTCTGATCAAATTTTTCAACTATTCGGATTCCAATTGCTAATACTTCATAGAAAGATCTCCACCTCTCTCTTTGGGATCTGAAACTGATTATTTATACATTTTCCGTCAGTGAAAATTTCGAATATTACAATAGGGGGTTGCTAACTCAATGGTAGAGTACTCGGCTTTTAAGTGCGACTGAGGGATTTTATACATTTAGATGAAATACTAGTTTCATCCAAACCATTGACAAGGTTTGTAGGACCACGACTTATCCCGCAAGAAAACTTAACGGAAAAAGTAGCATGTCGTTACTTCCAATTTGTGGAGAAATATGTGAAAAGACAGAAATCTTTTTTAGGTCAAAAGAGTTAATGGATAAAGCTATATTGCTTGAATCAGAGGTAAAACCAGAAGAACGAGCTTCTGTTCAAAAAATTGATATTTTGAGCTCTCTCTATTAATTAGTAGTTAGAAGCAAATTAATAGTCAATACGAGAGGAATTTGACTCTATAACTTCATTTGGGATAGGGTCGCTTTTACCGAGAAGGAATCCTAAATATTTCTAAAAGTGTGAAAAAATTACCAGTGTGCTGACTAAATGGAGTATCTCCTACCTCATAAGTCGGAAGAACAATCAAATAAAATTGATAAGAATAAATTATTTTCTTCGAAACAGTAAGAGGAAAAATGGGAATAAAAAAAAATTAGTTATTTTCAGGTATTATCCCCCCACCAAATAGCTTAATATTTTCTAGTTCCTCGATTCAATGGATTGTACTATGCATCATTTCATATACTAAGGTATTACTCCCATGAGAACCATAACTGGGATTTTATCCGAGATGGAAGAATCACAGAAGGCTAGAGAAGGAAAATTATGGCAACAATGCTTCTTGTATCCACTTCTTTTTCGGGATGATCTCTACGCAATTGCTTATAATCGTTCTTCAAATAAATTGGATTTGAGAAAAATAGAAAATTCGAAATTAAATGAAAATTTTAGTTTTTTTATATTAAAACGTCTGATTCATAGAATACGTTGGAGAAAATCTTTTCCCTTTTTTAGTAGGAATTACAAAAAAAATTTCGGTGTTGATTACAAAAACAATTTGTATTTGGAAGCAATTCGGGAAGGCATTACTGTGGTTCTCGAAATTGTTTATTCCATACAATTGAAGCCTATTGCGGGGGAAGTAGGAGGAATGAATGAATGGACTAGCTATCAATCTATTCATTCCGTATTTCCTTTTATAGAAGATACTTTCCCATATTCTAATTGTATTTTAGATCTGAAAATACCTCGCTTTATTCATCCAGAGCTTCTTATTCGAATTTTTCGTCGACGGATTCGAGATACTTCTCTTTTCCATTTGTTACGATTTATTCTCCATAGAAATTGGGATTCAATTACGTTAGATACACATTCTATCTATTCCAAAAAAGAAATGACCAGGTTGTCTCTATTTTTGTGGAATCTCTATATCTATGAATTGGAATCCCACCTATGCTATTTATTATGGAAAGATCTCGGTAGTTTCCGATTATTATCATACTTGGCCTTACTCGATGAAACGAATCGTATTCGAAAAATTCGAGATATTACAAAACCTTCGTGGATCATATTACAAAAGTGTACTTTTTTTCGGAAAAAACCTTCTTTTCATTATGTGAGATATGGGAATAAATCCATCTTATCAGTGGGGGGTATTTACCACTCGGCAGAAAAATTGAAATATTTCTTTCTTAAAATTTGGCAATACCATTTTCATTTCTTATTTGAATCGTACGGGATACGTATTAAAAAGATCCCCAATAATTGTTTTACTTTCCTAGGCTATACCTTCGATGTCCAAAACAAAATTATTGCGATTCGAGCCAAAATGCTTGAGGAATTACCCGGAACTAGTCTTATCAACAAAGAACTTTGTTCTATCACTCCAATTCTATCTTTGATTGGATTATTAGCCAGAGAAGGATTCTGTGATGCCCTAGGGCACCCAATTGGTAAATTAGCCTGGAGTACTTTAACAGATGAGGGAATTTTTAATCGATTCGATCAAATTTGGAGAAATCTCTTTTGCTACTATAGCGGATGCCAAAATAGGAAGAATTTGTATCAGGTACAATATATACTTCGATTTTCATGTGCTAAAACGTTGGCTTGTAAGCATAAAAATACGATACGTTCTGTATGGAAAAAATACGATTTGAAATTTTTGACGAAACCCTTTTTTTCGAAAAAAAGAGAATTAATATGTTCAAATTTTTCTGGAATGTATCCCCTCACAAAAAAAATTTGGTATCTTGATATTACTCGAATAAACTTCTTGGCAGGTACATTACAAGGAAAAAATTTATTATGAAAATGAACTTCATCATAAATATGAAATAGATACATAGAGAAAGCCGTGTGCAATGAAAATTGCAAGCACGGTTTGGGAAGAGGTGCCTTTCTTTATCGAAAACAAAGAAATGAACCTACTTTCATCCGACGAGTTCCGGGTTCGAGCCCCGGGCAACCCAATAATTTTATATTTTATTTTTATAGTTTTTATAAATAAGATACCCCCCAGAAAAAACTTATAAATAAATATATATATATAACTATTACGATGAAGGGATATATAATTTTTTTGTAGGAAAAAATTCTTTTGCAAAAAGCAATAAAAATAGAATGAAATGGAATTCTATTTTTTGGAAAAAAAGATTTTTTTATAGAAGTGAAAAAAAAATCGAAAGATCGGTTGACACAGAAACAAGTTTTGTGTAATACTGTGATTTAACAAGTTCATATGCTTGGGTAACTTATTATTACTTTACAAACCAAGTTTTACCATGACCGCAACTTTAGAAAGACGCGAAAGCGCAAGCCTATGGGGTCGCTTCTGCGATTGGGTTACCAGCACTGAAAATCGCCTTTACATCGGATGGTTCGGTGTATTGATGATCCCTACCTTATTAACCGCAACCTCTGTATTTATTATTGCTTTCATTGCAGCTCCTCCTGTAGATATTGATGGTATTCGCGAGCCTGTTTCTGGTTCTCTTCTTTACGGAAACAATATAATCTCCGGTGCTATCATCCCTACTTCTGCAGCGATCGGTTTACACTTCTACCCAATCTGGGAAGCAGCTTCCGTCGATGAATGGTTATATAATGGTGGTCCCTACGAACTAATTGTTCTTCACTTCTTACTTGGTGTAGCTTGCTACATGGGTCGCGAGTGGGAACTTAGCTTCCGTTTAGGTATGCGCCCTTGGATCGCTGTTGCATATTCAGCTCCTGTTGCAGCTGCTACCGCTGTTTTCTTGATTTACCCTATTGGTCAAGGAAGCTTCTCCGACGGTATGCCTCTAGGAATTTCTGGTACTTTCAACTTCATGATTGTGTTCCAAGCTGAGCACAACATTCTTATGCATCCATTCCACATGTTGGGTGTAGCTGGCGTATTCGGCGGCTCTCTATTCAGTGCTATGCATGGATCTCTGGTAACTTCAAGCTTAATCCGAGAAACTACTGAGAATGAGTCTGCTAATGCAGGTTACAAGTTCGGTCAAGAGGAAGAAACTTACAACATCGTAGCTGCTCATGGTTACTTTGGTAGATTGATCTTCCAATATGCTAGCTTCAACAATTCTCGTTCTCTACACTTCTTTTTGGCTGCTTGGCCTGTAATAGGTATTTGGTTCACTGCTTTAGGTATCAGCACAATGGCTTTCAACCTAAATGGTTTTAACTTCAATCAATCTGTAGTTGATAGCCAAGGCCGTGTAATTAACACCTGGGCTGACATTATCAACCGTGCTAACCTTGGTATGGAAGTTATGCATGAACGTAATGCTCATAACTTCCCTCTAGACTTAGCTTCTGTTGAAGCTCCTTCTGTAAATGGCTAATATCCCTATAGATTTTTCCCCATTACCACCGAAGAGGTAGTGACTCACCCATATATAATCTTAGAAACTCAAGTTATCTGAGATAGGGGCAGTGACTCGGAAAAAACGATGACCTCGGAGACTTTATTTAAGTCTCTGGGGTCATTACTTCTCTCCAAACAATAATTGAAAAAAATGAATTGAAAGGGCGGACGTGGCCAAGTGGATTAAGGCAGTGGATTGTGGATCCACCATGCGCGGGTTCAATTCCCGTCGTTCGCCCATGAATAAAATAATGCCGGATGGTCATTTCGACTAAAAAAAATATGGTATAAATTACTACAATCAAAAAGATTATAAAAAATTCTTATTATTAGTTGACGAAACCTCTCCTTTATGTCATCATAAATAGGATGACACGGAGGTATTGATAGAGTCATAAATAATGAGGAATATTTCATTGAGGAATATTTCATTTCGCTTCAATTATTAATAAAATTTAATTCCTATCTTCGCTTCGGTAGATTTAGTACCAACCCCATTTGAGTAAGAAGTAATTGGCTATGTCTCGATATATCTAATATCATTTTGTTGAGAAGTCATAGCAAAAAAGACTGGAACGAATCGAAGTCATTTAGTCAATCGAAGTTTCCACGAAAAAATCTATTTATTAGAAAGTTTTATCCAACCGCTGTAAGAAAAAAAAAAATGAAACAGAAATTATCGAAAAATCAATACTTATATAAAAGATTGGGATTCGGAGAAGTGAAGAACCCCCAATACTTTTTGAATTTATGGGCGAGATGGAATCTGATCAGATTATTGAGTAAAATATCTTCCAACAGAGAGAATCCTATTAAGTTGTTTGACTTTCGAATTATGGGTTCATTAATTTCACGCGATTTGCATGGTTCAAAAACCAATGGGAGTTCAATACTAAATGGTTTTCTGTTACTCGTACTATCGGTATTAATATATCGCTCGAATGATAAAGCCATTATTGGAAAAGAACATCTCGATTTAGTAGAAATAGTTCACGGACGTGTGAACAATTACAAATATAAGGGAAACATATCACCGGAAGAAACTTTTGGGTTTTCCAATCGAAATCTCCGTATTTTTCCGCATCACTCTCCTTCTTTTGGGAGGAGCAAGAATAATTTGCTAAATTTAAAAAAAAAAAAGGAGGAGAAATATTCAGTTACTGGACAAAACTTAAAAAAAAAACTCTGTGTTACGTCTGTATATGACCAAATTCATTTTTGGGGTTCACAATGGTGGAAAAATTGGATCGTAGAACAAATCCTTCCTAGTTGGAAAATTTCTCAGAGTTCTATAAATGAAATTTCTATTCTATTGACAGAAAAAAATATAGAAGATCTGAAACATTTTTTTGAATTCTGTATCGGTAGTATCACTCCCCAAAATGATGATTGGGAATACCAATTTGATTCCATTTTTTTGAATGATTCTAAAGAAAAAATAAAATCAAAATCGGAGGAGCAGATCAAAATATTAGAGGATATTTCATTTCTCCAAATAATGTCTGCTTTTTGTGAAAAAATTATTTTTGAAGCAGGAGGCCCATCTAGACCAATAAAATTAAACTCGAAAATTAGATCGAATAACAGTAATAGCAATAATGACAACAATAATAACAATAATAATTATTCCTTCTATATTTCTTCATTCCACCACCATGGGAAGGAAATAACTCGGAAACCGTATAAGTTTGGGAAAAAAATATTTAAAAATTTAATAAACCGGGGTGAATCCAACAAAATTATTGCAAAATCCTATATTTTCATAAAAAAAAAGGGATGGCTCTTCTTCCGAAACTATACCGAATTTTATACATGGAGATTCTATAAATATAAGAATGACCTTTTGGATTGGGAGAAAGATTTACACCGATTTGATGCTGCGAGGAATAAGTCAAACATGAGATCTTTTCAGTTGAATCATTCAAATAATGAGCAACCCCTCGTCGAAGTACACGGAATCTTGTCAGAAAATATTTCGTATCAAATTTCAAAGTATATTTTATGTGACATAAAGAAATCCAATAAATTGAAAGAATTTAATGATGAATCCATAAATCATTCCGGTGAGACTAATTCTTCAAAATTCAATGAAACTCTTTTTGAGTGGCTTCTTTTTCGTAGAATAAAACCAAATGACAGGAGTATCAAGCGATTAACCAACGATTCAATCGTTTGGGGTATACCTCTACCCATTATAAGTGGGGGGAAATCCGTAAAATCCATAATTTTTTCCAAGTTTTTTTTTCGAAATAATGCAGTATTTTGGATAGAAAAATTCTTTGTGAAAGATATGAAGTATATTCTAAATGAAATCTTTTCTTTGGAAAAAAAGATGAAAATCGATCATTTTCCGGAAGCTATTTACCATACTTTTCTGAATGTATCGCCAATAGATAAACTATATGCGGGTTTCTATAAGGGAGATATCAAAAAATTTCAAGTAGCTAATAAGGAAATTGTTTTTGGGTATTCTACAAAATCAGATAGTAATAGATTGCTCGACTTCTGGAAAACGAAAATGGGGAAGAAAAATTTATTATTTCATTCTAGTATTTCTTTGGATTATCCATATGAAGTAATTCGGAGGAATAAATATGAGAGAAATAAAACGAAATCAAATCTATCAATAGACTTAAGCCCATCCAATATTTCATACTCGTTTTTGCCTTCCTATTTTAGATATTACTACGGGAGGAATAATACTAATAAATATAGTGAGAAACATATATTTCGATTCCTAAATTATATCAAATTAGTTCCATCTCTGGATCAATCCAATCTATTCATAACTGAGTCTAATCACCCAATTTGTAATAATCCAGTTTATAATAAGGGAATAAATCATAGTATTAATTCTCAATTCCAGTATTTGTACGAACCGAATAAAAATAGATTGTTTAGTCAGAAATTTAGTAGAAAAAACGAAATAAATAGTAAATTTTTGTTTTTTTTATTAGAAACTCTCAATACTACTGGTATAAATTTGTTATTTCCGCATCGAACGAGAAAGAAGGATTTGATACAAAATGATTATGGAAAGGTTTATCTATTTTCCAAATTTTTCATAGATTTACGGAGTAGGATTAGGAATTGCAATAAATCGATCTACGATAGAATCCATAAATATCTGGGTGAACCTACGAACGATTTACATTTAATGAATAAGTCTCTTTCCTATTTAACGGGAGGAAATAATAATTTTCCGAAAAATACGAATAATATAAAGAGGAATATAATCAATAAAAATTTATTAGTTTGGGGAAAAAACGAAAGAAGTAGCTCTTACTGTGATGATACAAAAATGGGAAGATTTATTGATTGGGATTTCAATATACATAAACGGACTGATCGGATAAAGCGATGGGATAAATTATCGAAGTATTTTGTTTCGCGACACAAATATTTTGTAATAGCCTCTGATGAAATAGATTTTTCGATTAATCAAAAATTAATTGTTGGCTGGTCTGAAAGACTCAATAAGATAAATATTCCTACGTGTTATAGAAATCTTACAATGATTCTTTCCGGTATTTTCAGTAATAATTTTCGTAAACTTCCCGATTTATTAAAATTTTGCCCGAATTATTTAATCAATGCTTTTCCGAAAGAAAAGGATTTAAATCAAAATACTTTCTCAAAAAGAGAAAATTTCGGTACTAATAACAAATCAGTAACACTTTTTTATTTTGATGAAGAGCCAATCATTAATTGTATTATTGATTATTTACGTAGTGAAGGGAATAATAAAAATTGCATAGAACTTTTCAATAATACTTTTTTATTTACGTCGTATGAAAACAAAGAAAAATATTTTCATTCTATAAAAGTTTCTAATAGAGACTCACTGAAATCTCATTTTTATAAAGCAGATACGCTAAAGTTCGCAAATAATCTACACTATCCTCAACTGAATTGTGAAAAAAGATTGCCTTTCTATATAGAGAGGGGAAGTACCGAAAATCATAATTCAATATATGGTCGATTTTTGAGTACCTTGCCTATATCTAGGAAGGAAAATAAATTACCCATTAATCGGAGGAAATCCTTTCCAGATATTGATTCAATCACCAAATCACAAATATCTAATATTTTATTACCCGAGTATCTACGAAAAAGAAGTAACCAAGATTTTTTGTTTTTTTATAATTTCAAGAAATTGTTGGAATTATTAATTCGAAATAATCTTTTAAAAGGTTATTCCATAAGTACCTCCTTTAAAAATCGGTCAAGCGTAAAACAAGTAGTAAATTTTGGAATAACTAACTATTGCGAGTCTAACTATTGCGAGTTTCCCTGTCCGGAAATATTAAAAACGAAAAAATCGGATCCGTATATTGGAGAGGTACCAAAACCAAATAGCCATTTTATTCGAACCCAATTTTTAAAAAATGATTTACTCTCCGACATTTTTGTAGAAATTCGAAACGAAAATAATAAAGTGCTTAATTGGATTAATCGCTTACTTACAAGATCCAATTTGGAAATAAGTTCGATGTATGAAATTTCTAATGGAGGTACAAATAACACGAGCACCGATTTCTATAAAGAAAATGGAACCGTTGCGCCCTTCCTTTCGGTAAACCCAACTAAATTGATCCGAAAAACTAAGATATATAAGATATTACAAACATCCAGTTTTTTTATAAAATGGAATTCGTTTGAGAAATATATACCGTGGCTTTTTACTCTTGAATGGTGGAGATACTCCATCAATTTAGTCTTGGATCTATTCTCGGAAATCTTACTAAGTATTAGTGATCAATTCAATTACATTTTATATGCTACGCTCCGAAATATACAGAAAAATTCATATAATTTATGGGCTTTTCTATACCCAATCTTGGAAACAACCACTTTTTTCGATAATTTTTTAGGAAAATGGCATCTACGTCTATCGAGACAGATTGGGAATCAACAAGAAACCCGGGGATTTATATGGTCACGCCTGAATCTCATAAATAACTGGAATGGCCGCTACTTAACAATTATAGGTTTGTTTACCTTTGGTTACTCCATCCTTCAAAAATATTTTTCTACTTTATTGGGTTCGGACTATATCGGACTGTGGGAACAATTCGAAATAATTCAATATTTAATGGATCCCTTACGCGGAATTTATGTGGATGGTTTGATTCGTCGAAATTCGATACGACCAATTAAAACGGAAAATACATCAATGTATTTTCTAAGAAATTTAAAACATTATATAAAAAACGGAAAATTTTATTTATTTACGAAACAAAAATTAAATAGATGTCTGATCAATAATAAAGGCTTAGATCTCTCCCGAAGGGAACGAAAAATACTGGTTCAATCTTTAGTAACGGGGAAAAACATCTACCGATATGAATTGAATCTTACTTCTAGTGATAATTCTACAAATCCTAGAGTTGGTCATCAAATTACTAAAAAACAGGGATTTTATTATTTAAAAAAATTGGCTGAGAATTATCAAAAAAGTCTGTCTGAGTTTTCGTTTCATCAAAATGACTCAGCAGAAAAATGGATTTCTATGGCTCTTTGGCAAAAAGTAACTTTTCCACAAATTTTGTGGCAAGCCGAGACTTTCAAGTTAACTTTTCATAGGAAACCTGTTCCACTTCAACTAAGATTATCCCCCCCAAGAGGAATTTTATTAATAGGTTCTTTGGAAACCGGACGATCCTATTTGATAAAAAATATCGCAGCAGATTCTTTTGTTCCTCTAATAAGAATATCTATAAATAGACTTCTATATAATAAACCAGATGTTATGACTGAGAGTTGGATGAATATTTTAATGGAAAGTTTGCGAAGATTGAGTCTTATTCTAGAATTAGCGGGAAGGATGTCCCCCTGTATAATATGGATTCAAGATATTCATAAACTAAATGTGAATTGTTTGACTCAAAATGTAGAATCTGATCCGACTTTTTTACTCGGCATTTTACTAAAATATTTTCAAACTGGTTTTGCTGACAGAAGGGCCAAAAGTATAGTTCTTTTTGGTTCGACCGATGCTCCCAGAAAAGTAGATCCCGCTTTAATTTCCCCGGATCGGTTAGACCGTTTAATAAATATTCGGATGCTCAGTATTTCACAACGACAAGAAGAGTTTCTTATTCTATTACATAGCAAATCTTTTTACTTGAGAAATAAAAAATATTGCCTTAATGAGTTTGGATACAGAACAATGGGTTACAATGCACGAGATTTAGCAGCACTTTTTAACGAAATTCTATTGATTAGTATTACTCGGAATAAACCGATTATTGATACGGATACCACGAGATTAGCTTTTCATCGACAAGCCTCGGGTTTTACACATATGGATAGTGAGATGAGACTCACTAAAAATTATGGAATACTCTTCTATAAAGTAGGGAAGGCTGTCATACAAAATATACTAGTAAGAAATTTTCCCCAAAATCCTCTATATATTAGTAATTATTTATGGAAAAAGAAATTTTATTACTTGTCCAAATGGTATTTAGAACCTTCCGTTGCCGAATCAACTATAAAAGAATTTACTGTACTACCTCATGTTTTGGGTTGTCTAGCCGGATTAGCAGCTCGAGATTCTTGGTTTTTGTCACAAAATAAGCCGGATGATTTGATTTCTCTCGATAGATACGCCGAAAATGATTTTTATTTAGCTTGTGGTATTCTGGAAAGTCTCCCAATAGAATTTCCATGGTTAGAAATATCTCAAGAAAAAAATATTGATAAAAAAATGGAATTGACCTTTCGGTCTCAGATGAAAAAACCTTTACATATGATTCGAAGGGGTCTCTTTCCAATGGCAAATAGGGGAGTTATACATACACGAAATGAATTATCTATTTATGAACAGACAATTCACTATAGGGAGAAGCTGTATCAATTAACAAGTAATACAGTTTGGGCCCCTAGAATATCGCGTCTCAGTTTTATTCGTGGTAATCTATTCGATTGGGTAGAAAGACCCAATGAATTTGAAGTTGCATATAATCTCCGATCTCCAAGGGGGAGGAAAAATGATAATCAAAAAGATTCTTATTTTTGTCGAATTGTACAACATAAAACGAAAGAGCAACTTCCTTATGAAAGAATTTTATCTAGAATAAGACGGAGAAATGTACAAGAATTAGAATCTCAATTAGAAGATATTTTATTAGAAGAGCAATTCGTAATACTAGGATTTTCTCGATCATCTACGGAATATCGGATGGAGTATCAATTATTCAATAAACCCATGTTATTCATAGGAGGACGTTTCCTCTGGGATCCTACTAGTTCATTATTTCAAACTTATCAATCTATTTTTTCGCGTCAGGAATTATTTGTGGATGAAGAAATACTGAGAAGACTTTATGTTACTTACGGAGCAAGGAGGGAGCGGGAAAAATCTCGTTCAAGTCAAAAAATTAAACAATTTTTTCTTCGTCGTGGATATGGTCGGGATCTAATGACTAATTTATCCATCAATTGGTGGAACCAATTACCTCTTATTGAAAAAAATAATATTGAGACTTTTAAACGTATCGAAGGAATTGGTGTTCGACTGAAACGCCCACAAGTTTTTACCCCTGTGTATCTATACCAACGTTGGCTAATCGAAAATCCGCGGGAAAAATTGACTCGTTTTGAGTTATTAGATAATCAACAGAGATGGTTAAAAGCAAATAGTTCGTTATTGAATGATTTTTTCATTTATAGTACTCTTCTGGAAAGTTACCACTATTTATTCAATTTATTTTTATCCAATAAAATCTTATTAAATGAAATGATAGAAGTATTGTTAATAAATGGATGGCTATTTCAAAATGAGATTGGACACTTCATTAATATAACAAATAAATAGAAACTGACTCCTTTTTTTTTACAAAAAAATTCGGGATTCCTGTGAAATAGCCTAGAGATGAAAGCATAGTATTTTGAGTATTTTTCGTATACCCTAAAAATGGTGATGTTTACTGATACTTATAATCTTTATTGAGTCATACTACCAGACTTTTATTAAATACTAAAAGAAAGATTCATTCGAATGGAACAGTAACTCTATCTAAATGGATTTTATGGTATTTGGTAATAAGAGTGTTTGACTAGATATACGTTCAATGGTATGTATATCGATTATTATTTAAGTTAAGCACATCGGACTTTTGTATGATAAAGAAATAGTATTTAGAAATAGTATTTATGGAGCGACTCACTAAATTGATAAACAAATTTTAAAAAGGCATACCTTGTAACCTTGTAAAAAGGCATACCAAGAATTTTTTTATATGTATCTTCCGAAAAGAGATATATTTACTTTTTTATGTCTTTCCAACGAAGTCTAAATGACTTATATTGGTACTTATGATTCGATTCAATCAGTCACTCCTAATTCAATTTAATCAATCAGTTTATTCGGGGAAGAAATGATTTACTCAATATAAGAGGTAGAAAGAAATGAAAAATTTTTTCGGATGATATGCTTTACCACAAATTGATTTAATCCAATGTATCGGGATTGACGGGGCTCGAACCCGCAACTTCCGTCTTGACAGGGCGGTACTCTAACCGATTGAACTACAATCCCATTAAATATGAATTTATTATGTCAATCCATAAGCCTTTGTGTCAAATGAATTCTGGAATGTAAAATAAAGAATAAGAAATATTTTGTATTTTTTGCGGGATTTCCCGTACCTCCCCTAGGAAGGTCGAGAAATACCAATAATATTAAGAAAAAAAAAAATAAAATAAAATTTAACCAATTTTTAGTTTGGTAAAACCGAAATTGGGTCGAGCTGGATTTGAACCAGCGTAGGCATTGCCAGCGGATTTACAGTCCGTCCCCATTAACCACTCGAGCATCGACCCGAAGGGAGGAGATAGAAAAAACTAATATTTTTATATTTTTATCTCCTTTTCTTCCAAAAACAAATGAATGTAGAAGAATCTTTGGAGAATAATTAAATATACCAAAGGTTTCTTCATGGTACCCCCAGGGGAATTTGAATCCCCGTCGCCTCCTTGAAAGAGAGGTGTCCTAAGCCACTAGACGATGGGGGCTCGATCCTTTATTTATGTTACTCAATTCGCTATTTACTGTCAATAGCTTGTTCTATTCTACTTCAGTCTTATCTCTTTATTAAAGATTTCACGTCTAATTTTCGATACAAAAAGGAAAAAACTCCGCCGAATTTCTACATTTTTTTTTCATATTTCATTCGAAAGAATTATTTAAATAATTCAAATTTTGGGATGGGGTAAAAACTAATAGAAAAAAGAGTGGAATAACCTTTTTGTAATAAATGAAAGAAAAAAAAATTGATTTTTTTAGTTATAAAAACAAAGGAATATTTTCTTACTATAGCTATAGCCTATAGCTATAGATGGAAATATGTATTTCGACCCAAGGAATAAACCTGGGAGGAGATGTAGGACTAACTATCGGAATAAATGAAAAATGAAATTGACGAATAAAGAAGAAATATTACGAGTGAAAGAACTCGAATAATTTTTTTTCGAGGTAGAGGAAGAGGGATAAAATTCCACTTATTTTGTAATAAAATTGAAAATAAGGAAATTTTTGAATTTTTTTGTATATATACGGAGTTTCTCGCAACCCATAAGCGCGTAAGCTTCGATTTTTGCGAAGCAAAATCTCTCCAGTAATCTTCTTCTTTCCCAGATCCTTTAAGATCGGTAAAATAGAATTGTGAGTCTTAAGAATACTGATTGTGGAAGCATATGGTTACACGATAGAGATACTATTCGTATTTTTACTCAATATCAAAAATTGTCCCTCATTTTTAACTTTTCAAACACATGAATACAAAAATTTATTATTTGGACCTTAGTGACGAGTATTCTTCCACTACAAAAGAAAAATGAAAGTCAAGGAAGATGTGTTATCTACAAAAATAAGACACACCATTTGGATATCCAAGAAAAATATCGGTAAGCTTGCTAAAAGTCTCATAATGAAATCCGATTTCCTTTTGATAGATCAAGTATTGGAGCGAGGATAAACTACGACGAAGACCATGTAAATAATTAGACTAAACATGTGAATAGTTAGAATGTCATTTAATAAATAGTCAAATTACTACAACTATGGTTATATAACTATGATTACTATAATCAGAAAGAGTCGAACTCTGTGTCTCATAACATAAATAAAGGGAGGGCCGCCATCTCTTACGGCAGGGAAACTCCAGAGATTTCTACGATCCATCAATCGATCACTTCATCGGTATTTTCGCGAGATCAATCACTGAAATTTATTAATACAAAAAAAGATCAAGTAATCATTCCTCGAACCAAGCGAGACGTTTTTCTTCGCCGATCGAGCAATACATAAATAGAAACAAAGTATTGGTTTTTTCCTAAACCCCTATAAATGAATTACTCATAGATTATCAAACAAAATCAGATCCTATTTTTATTTGAGTAATAAATATTATTTATAAAAAAATATTTATCGAATCGGATAATCTGTTCGTAACTCCCCCTTCGTGATATTCGACTATTTCAGGTGAGTTTTTCGAAATTCAGGATTTTTTTTTATTTTCTCTAAGGAATTGTCCCATTTTAATAAATTGAAACTGGTGGATATTGAAAGTATTCCATTATTTTTTGTATCCCTTCTCTCCCTCTTTACTATTGAGGTCTCCATCCGATCTAATAATATTTTTTGAAGAGAAAGAATTATTAACTGTATCTATTACGAAATACCTCCCACCCCTTATTTTTTATACTATGTACGTGGGGAGAGAAGCAAACAGAAACATATAAAATTGGAATTTCCGGTTTCATATAAATTTATTTAGATTGGGTTGACAACGATACTATTCTTATTACACACTATATATAAATTTGTTTCTTCAGTAGTTTACTCGATTACTCGCCCCTTTAACTCAGTGGTAGAGTAACGCCATGGTAAGGCGTAAGTCATCGGTTCAAATCCGATAAGAGGCTCTTATTATTTCTTCGAATAAGTAAAAGAAATAGATACGTAATAAAATAGAGATGTTTAAACCTTTCAAATAAGAAAAAGAAATAGACTTATTATTCCTTATGTATGTTATTATTCCCTATATCGTATCGATCGAGTCATAATGGAAATTGAAGGGGGAGGGGGTACGGACAAAGAAGAAACATATTATAATTTTTTTTGTACGTTCGAGATCGTACGTTTGAGACACAAAAATGAAATAAAATATTTTATTTGTTAGTAAACCTGATGCTACTATTTCTTGAGAATTTGGCTACTCTTATAATGGATTTCAATAGAAGTAGTAATACAAATTATTCATTTATTTATTCCGTATATCGAACGAACATGTTCGATCGATTGGTACGTAAGAATTTTTACAGAATATTTTTTAATGATTGGACCAAGTCGTTGAGTCATTCATTTCCGATTAATCATTCATTTCCGATTAATTAATGGAACGAATATTATGGAAGAGATATCTTTTTGGGAAATAGTGAAATTCCAATACATTATAAAATAGTTTTATTTATTTTTTATTAGAGTAGGAACCGTATTTCATTTAGATGTACTTTTTACTCCATCGGAAGTCGGATAGAAACATATGCATACTAAATCCGGTATACCGAAGATAAAAATGAGTGAATATATCCATTGAGTCAAAGGGACATGAAAGAAAATAAATAAAAAGAAAAGAAAAGCTTACCTACCTTCTAAATATTTTTTAATTATTCGAGTCTATTCCGGGATGAAATAATGAAACAAAATTTTTGTGTTATATTTTCCAGAAAGGAAGTAAATATAATAATTTATTTGGTTAATCAATCCAGTCCGGCCAGTCTGGAAAAAAAAAAATAAAAAAAAATAAATAGAAGGGTTCGTTAGGGAATAATCCATCAATTATTGGAATTTTATATCCTATTCGAGGTGCTTAAAAAAGAAATGATTAAAGTAGTTGAATGGGAGAATCACTATGACTATAGCCATTGGAAAGTCTTCTAAAGAACCGAAGGGTTTATTCGATAGTATGGATGACTGGCTAAGAAGAGACCGTTTCGTATTTGTAGGTTGGTCTGGCCTATTGCTTTTTCCCTGTGCCTATTTCTCACTAGGTGGGTGGTTCACAGGTACAACTTTTGTGACTTCATGGTATACTCATGGGTTGGCTAGTTCTTATCTAGAAGGTTGTAACTTCCTAACCGCTGCGGTTTCGACCCCTGCTAATAGTTTAGCACATTCTTTGCTACTTCTATGGGGTCCTGAAGCACAAGGAGATTTTACCCGTTGGTGTCAATTAGGAGGTTTATGGACCTTCGTCGCTCTTCACGGAGCTTTTGCTCTGATAGGCTTCATGTTGCGTCAATTTGAACTTGCTCGATCTGTACAATTACGTCCTTATAATGCAATTGCTTTTTCTGCTCCAATTGCTGTTTTTGTTTCTGTATTTCTGATTTATCCTCTGGGTCAATCTGGTTGGTTTTTCGCGCCCAGCTTCGGTGTAGCAGCTATTTTCCGATTCATACTTTTTTTTCAAGGTTTTCATAATTGGACTTTAAACCCATTTCATATGATGGGAGTTGCTGGAGTATTAGGAGCTGCTCTTCTATGTGCTATTCACGGTGCTACCGTGGAAAATACTTTGTTTGAGGATGGTGATGGCGCAAATACATTTCGTGCTTTTAATCCAACCCAATCTGAAGAAACTTATTCCATGGTTACAGCTAACCGCTTTTGGTCCCAAATCTTCGGTGTTGCTTTCTCCAACAAACGTTGGTTACACTTCTTTATGTTATTCGTACCAGTAACTGGTTTATGGATGAGTGCTATCGGAGTAGTTGGTCTAGCTCTGAACCTACGGGCATATGATTTCGTTTCCCAGGAGATTCGTGCAGCGGAAGATCCTGAATTTGAAACTTTCTACACCAAAAATATTCTTCTGAACGAAGGTATTCGTGCCTGGATGGCAGCCCAAGATCAGCCTCATGAAAATCTTGTATTCCCTGAGGAGGTTCTACCCCGTGGAAACGCTCTTTAATGGAACCTTAGCTTTAGGTGGTCGTGATCAAGAAACTACAGGTTTCGCCTGGTGGGCAGGTAATGCCCGGCTCATCAACCTATCTGGTAAATTACTTGGTGCTCACGTAGCTCACGCTGGATTAATTGTATTTTGGGCCGGAGCAATGAATTTATTTGAAGTTGCCCACTTCGTACCAGAGAAGCCTATGTATGAACAAGGCCTAATTCTATTGCCCCATTTAGCCACTTTGGGATGGGGGGTAGGTCCCGGTGGAGAAGTTATAGATACTTTTCCGTATTTCGTATCTGGAGTACTTCACTTAATTTCTTCTGCAGTCCTAGGTTTCGGAGGTATTTACCACGCACTTATCGGACCAGAAACTTTAGAGGAATCTTTTCCATTCTTTGGTTATGTGTGGAAAGACAAAAACAAAATGACCACTATTTTGGGTATCCATTTAATTTTGTTAGGTGTTGGTGCCTTCCTACTGGTGCTCAAAGCTTTGTATTTCGGAGGTGTATATGATACTTGGGCTCCTGGCGGTGGAGACGTAAGGAGGATTACGAATCTTACTCTTAGTCCGAGTGTCATATTCGGTTATTTGCTTAAATCACCTTTTGGTGGAGAGGGCTGGATTGTTAGTGTAGATAATCTAGAAGATATTATCGGAGGACATATTTGGTTAGGTTCCATTTGTATTTTCGGCGGAATCTGGCATATCCTGACCAAACCTTTTGCATGGGCTCGTCGCGCTCTTGTATGGTCCGGTGAGGCTTATCTATCCTACAGTTTAGCAGCTATTTCCATTTTTGGGTTTACCGCTTGCTGCTTCGTTTGGTTCAATAATACGGCCTATCCCAGTGAATTTTATGGGCCTACTGGGCCAGAAGCTTCTCAAGCTCAAGCTTTTACTTTTTTAGTTAGAGACCAACGCCTTGGTGCTAATGTAGGTTCCGCCCAGGGACCCACGGGTTTAGGTAAATACCTTATGCGCTCCCCCACCGGAGAAATTATTTTTGGAGGGGAAACCATGCGCTTTTGGGATCTCCGTGCTCCTTGGTTAGAACCTTTGAGAGGTCCTAATGGATTAGATTTGAGTAAACTTAAAAAAGATATACAGCCTTGGCAAGAACGACGTTCCGCAGAATATATGACTCATGCTCCATTAGGTTCTTTAAATTCTGTGGGTGGAGTAGCTACTGAAATTAACGCAGTAAATTATGTTTCTCCCCGAAGTTGGTTATCTACCTCGCATTTTGTTTTAGGATTCTTTTTCTTTGTAGGTCATTTATGGCACGCAGGAAGAGCACGTGCGGCTGCAGCCGGATTTGAGAAAGGAATCGATCGTGATTTTGAACCTGTTCTTTCTATGACACCTTTAAACTAGAGTAATAAATCAAACCGAAGTTTTTATTATTTTTTCCAAGCTTCTCATAATGGCTCGGTCATTTGGCCGAGTCATTCTATTTCATATATATATATATAGTCCCTTTTGCGAATAATACTTATCCAGAAAATAAGAAAAGGAGAGGGAGGGATTCGAACCCTCGATAGTTTTAGAAACTATGCCGGTTTTCAAGACCGGAGCCATAAACCACTCGGCCATCTCTCCCATAAATATGTTTTTATCTTTCAGGTAAGATGAAAGGAAAAAGAGACCACTACCATAGCAATGAAAAAAGACATGGCATTCTTATAGAGGAGTAATATATCAAATTTGTTGAGAAAGAACCGGAAAGGCAAACTAGTAAATTTAAAATTAATCTATCTTTTCTTTTTTTATTCCACAACATTTTTGGCTCGGTAGTTCAATCTAATTCATTGCCAGATAGGGATTAAATGGTATAATTTATTTCATTTTTTGAAAGATTGGAGAATTACAACCATGACTATTGCTTTCCAGTTGGCTGTGTTTGCACTAATTGCTATTTCATTTCTCCTAGTAATTGGTGTGCCTGTCGTGCTTGCCTCCCCTGATGGTTGGTCCAGCAACAAAAATGTCGTATTTTCAGGTGCTTCATTATGGATTGGATTAGTCTTTCTGGTTGGTATTCTTAATTCCTTCATATCCTAAATGAAGGAGGGGGTCAAAAAAGGCCCTCCCTTGGTAAACATTATATTATAAGTTCCGGAAGGTTTTTTATACAAGTCCTGAAGTATAAAATAAATGGACTCCAGGGAGGGCTTTTATTCCTTCTCCAACTTTTTGGTGAGTGACCGAAAGAACCCTAGGGAAGAATTGACTATATAAAGAAAAATGTATTAATATAATAAGGAATAATTACAAGAGATAGTTGCGGGTATGGTTTAATGGTAAAATTCCTCCTTGCCAAGGAGAATATGCGGGTTCGATTCCCGCTACCCGCCTCTCCAAAAAAAATAAAATTTCATATGTTAGTATAATAGAATCAATTACAATTTTTTTCTATTCGACTACTATTCCATTCAACTTCTTATTATGCTCCTTATTATGAATTTAGCGGAGACAGGATTTGAACCCGTGACCTCAAGGTTATGAGCCTTGCGAGCTACCAGGCTGCTCTACCCCGCGTTATGAAATAATAACATATTATTGATTGACCAAACAAGTAATTCATACTTAACCCTTCTGCATAAAAATCCCCCCCCAATTAATTTGGGGGATTTTCAATTCCATTTTCCACCTAAAATTTTCCACCTAAATCTGTTTATTCGAAATCTACCTCTACCAACTAGATTTGGTTACTCCAGGCAATAAACATGCATGAGCCATTTCACGAAGTACATGTCTGGATAGACCAAAATCTCGATAGTTAGCTCTAGGCCTTCCGGTTAGGAAGCAACGACGATGAAGACGATTAGGTGCACTATTACGCGGTAAAGATTGTAGCTGTTTCTGAAATTGCCACTTTTCATCCAATGATAGAGCCTCACCCATCTTTTTTTTTATCAATTGACGAATAATTCGGTATTTTTGTTCCAATCTCTGCTTTTTCTTCTCCCTTTGAATGAGACTTTTTCTTGCCATAATTTTTTTGATTATTGATATATCACATCCCCGTCAGATGGGAAAGTTGTACGAAAAGAAAGAGTTCTTTGTTAAAAATGATTTTTTTAGTTTTTATCTCTCCCTCCGTTATGTTTAATAACCCCCTTGGCTTTAAGCCAAAGGGTCATTTTTATTTTTTATTTAATGGAAATTCATCATTAACCGAATTTCCCTGATGTAGATGCAATTAGGAAAGCAGCATAAGTAAATATATAACCGACAGAGAAATGAGCTAGTCCGACTAGTCTCGCTTGAACAATAGAAAGAGCCACTGGCTTATCTTTCCATCGAACTAGGTTAGCCAGGGGTGTACGCTCATGAGCCCATGCCAGAGTCTCGATAAGTTCTTGCCAATAACCACGCCAAGAGATAAGAAACATAAAACCGGTGGCCCAGACAAGATGTCCAAATAAAAACATCCATGCCCAAACGGATAAACTATTCATACCAAAGGGATTGTACCCATTAATAAGTTGCGAGGAATTCAACCATAAGTAATCTCTTAGCCATCCCATTAAATAGGTCGAAGATTCATTAAATTGAGCTACATTTCCTTGCCATAGAGTAATATGTTTCCAATGCCAATAAAAAGTAACCCATCCAATAGTATTTAGCATCCAAAAAACCGCTAAGTAAAAAGCATCCCAGGCCGAAATATCGCAAGTACCACCTCGTCCTGGACCATCGCAAGGGAAACTATAACCAAATTCTTTTTTATCTGGCATTAACTTAGATCCACGTGCATCTAGAGCACCTTTTACCAAGATTAATGTAGTTGTATGTAAACCCAAAGCAATGGCATGATGAACTAAAAAGTCTCCGGGACCAATTGTTAAAAATAGTGAATTACTATTATTATTGATAGCATCCAGCCAACCGGGTAACCAGAGACTTTGACCAGCATTAAAAGCTGGGCTATCTGCTGAAGATAAGAGCACGTCGAAACCGTATAAAGCTTTACCATGAGCAGATTGGATCCATTGAGCAAATACAGGTTCAATCAAAATTTGTTTTTCTGGAGTACCGAAAGCAAGCATAACATCATTATGAACGTAAAGTCCCAAGGTATGGAAACCTAGGAATAAACTCGCCCAACTTAGATGTGATATAATAGCTTCCTTGTGCTCTAATATTCTTGCCAATACATTATTTTTATTTTGTTCCGGATTATAATCCCTAATAAAGAAAATAGCTCCATGAGCAAAAGCACCTGTCATTATAAATCCAGCAATATATTGATGATGAGTATATAACGCAGCTTGAGTAGTAAAGTCTTGTGCTAGAAATGCATAGGGGGGTAGAGAATACATATGTTGAGCTACTAGAGAAGTAATAACTCCTAAAGAGGCTAGAGCAAGACCCAATTGGAAATGAAGAGAATTATTAATTGTGTCATAAAGACCCTTATGTCCGCGGCCCAATCGGCCCCCTGGAGGAGTATGTGCTTCCAAAATTTCTTTGATACTATGGCCAATTCCAAAGTTGGTTCTATACATATGACCGGCGATGATAAAAACAACTGCAATAGCTAAATGATGATGAGCTATATCAGTCAACCATAGACTTTGGGTCTGTGGATGAAAACCTCCGAGGAAAGTTAAAATAGCAGTACCTGATCCTTGAGAAGTACCAAATAAATGACTATTTGAGTCAGCATTCTGGGCATAAATATTCCACTGACCTGCAAAAAAGGGTCCTAAACCTTGGGGATGTGGTAATGCCGTTAGTAGATTACCCCATCTTACGTGTTCACCTCTTGATTCGGGGATAGCCACATGGACTAAATGTCCCGTCCAAGCTAGGGAACTGACTCCAAAAAGTCCTGACAAATGATGATTGAGACGAGATTCAGCATTTTTGAACCATGAAATACTTGGTTTCCATTTAGGTTGTAAATGTAACCAACCCGCGATTAGAAAAATGGCGGAGAGAAACAATAGAAAAAGAGCTCCAGTATAAAGATCCTGATTGTTGCGCAGACCAATTGTATACCACCATTGATATACACCGGAATAAGCTATATTAACTGGACCCGAAGCTCCACCTCGAGTAAAAGCTTCTACAGCGGGTTGACCAAAATGTGGATCCCAAATTGCATGAGCAATAGGCCTTACATGTAAAGGATCTTGTACCCATGCTTCGAAATTACCCTGCCAAGCCACATGGAATAAATTACCGGAAGTCCATAGGAAAATAATGGCTAACTGACCGAAATGAGAAGCAAAAATCTTTTGATAAAGACGCTCTTCGGTTATATCATCGTGACTTTCAAAGTCATGTGCGGTAGCGATACCAAACCAAATACGACGAGTAGTTGGGTCTTGAGATAGGCCCTGGCTAAATTTTGGAAATCTTGATGCCATAGTGCTTTTCAAATCCTCCTAGCCATTATCCTACTGCAATAATTCTTGCTAGGAAGAATGCCCATGTTGTGGCAATCCCACCTAGAAGATAATGAGCTACACCTACAGCACGGCCTTGTATGATACTTAAGGCTCTAGGCTGGATAGCAGGAGCAACTCTTAGTTTGTTGTGAGCCCAAATAATAGACTCGATAAGTTCTTGCCAATATCCACGGCCACTAAATAGAAACATTAAACTGAAAGCCCAGACGAAATGAGCACCCAAAAACAAGAGACCATATGCAGATAATGAGGAACCATAAGATTGTATTACTTGAGACGCTTGTGCCCATAGAAAGTCACGGAGCCATCCATTAATGGTAATTGAACTTTGTGCAAAGTTACCTCCTGTAATGTGAGTTACCACTCCTTGATCACTTATGCTACCCCAAACATCAGATTGCATTTTCCAGCTAAAATGAAAAATGACTACCGAAATTGCATTGTACATCCAAAATAAACCCAGGAAAACATGATCCCAAGCAGACACTTGACACGTTCCTCCTCTTCCGGGTCCATCACATGGGAATCGAAAACCGAGATTAGCTTTATCAGGTATTAGGCGGGAACTACGAGCAAATAAAACACCCTTGAATAGTATCAAAACAGTGACATGGATAGTAAAGGCATGAATATGATGTACTAGAAAGTCTGCCGTTCCTAATGGAATTGGTAATAAAGCTACTTTGCCACCGACTGCGACTAGATCACCACCACCCCAGGTTAAACTGGTGCTTGCTGTTGCATTGGGAGCTGTTAAACCAGGTGCTAAAGCATGGGTATTTTGTATCCATTGGGCAAAAACGGGTTGTAATTGTATAGCAGTATCTGAAAACATATCTTGGGGGCGTCCCAAAGCACTCATGGTATCATTATGAATGTATAAACCAAAACTATGAAAACCTAAAAAGATACAAGCCCAGTTGAGATGCGATATTATCGCATCACGGTGTCGAAGGACACGATCTAATAAATTGTTATATTGAGTTGTTGGATCATAATCTCTCACCAAAAAAATAGCAGCATGTGCAGCAGCTCCAACTACGAGAAAACCACCGATCCACATGTGATGTGTAAATAGAGAGAGTTGGGTACCATAATCAGTAGCTAGATATGGATAAGGAGGCATAGAATACATGTGATGAGCTACCACGATAGTTAGAGAACCTAGCAGAGCCAGGTTAAGGGCTAATTGGGCGTGCCACGAAGTAGTTAGAATCTCATAAATACCTTTATGGCCTTCACCTGTAAAAGGCCCTTTGTGAGCCTCTAGAATTTCTTTGATACTATGGCCAATTCCAAAGTTAGTTCTATACATATGACCAGCTACTAAAAAAAGAACTGCAATAGCTAAATGATGATGTGCCGTATCAGTTAGCCATAAACCTCCTGTAACTGGATTTAATCCCCCACGGAAGGTTAAAAAATCTGAGTATTCTGACCAATTTAGAGTAAAAAATGGGGTTAATCCCTTAGAAAAACTTGGATAAAGTTGAGCCAGAAGATCACGATTTAGAATAAATTCATGAGGAAGCGGTATTTCCTTAGGATCTACCCCAGCATCTAAAAGTTGATTAATAGGTAAAGAAACATGCACTTGATGCCCTGCCCAAGATAAAGAGCCTAGTCCTAATAGTCCTGCCAAGTGATGGTTCAACATAGATTCCACATTTTGAAACCAGGCCAATTTTGGAGCAGCCTTATGGTAATGGAACCACCCAGCAAAAAGCGTTAGCGCTGCAAAAATTAATCCACCGATTGCAGTAGAATAAAGTTGTAACTCACTAGTTATTCCAGATGCTCGCCAAAGTTGAAAAAAGCCAGAGGTTATTTGTATTCCCTGAAAACCTCCGCCTACATCTCCATTTAAAATCTCCTGACCCACTATTGGCCAAACAACTTGAGCACTGGGTTTAATGTGAGTAGGATCACTCAGCCATGCTTCATAGTTCGAAAAACGAGCTCCGTGGAAGTACATACCGCTCAGCCAAATAAAAATGATAGCTAATTGACCAAAGTGGGCACTAAAAACTTTGCGAGAAATTTCTTCTAAATCATTGGTGTGACTGTCGAAATCATGAGCATCAGCGTGTAAGTTCCAAATCCAAGTGGTAGTATTGGGACCTTTAGCTAAAGTCCTTGAAAAATGTCCCGGTTTAGCCCATTTTTCAAAAGAAGTTTTTACAGGATCCCTTTCCACCAAAATCTTGACTTCTGGTTCCGGTGAACGAATAGTCATCGAGGTTCTCCTCTCTTCAGACGAGGCTTAGGAAAAACCCACCAATAATAATTGGTAAACTTCTGAGAGATATAGATTATTCAACTTTTTTTTATCCCTCTTTCCAGTTTGTAACTGGAGCAACTATGATACAGAAATTACCTAGGGCAGGTATTCCAATTTATTATGACACATCTTTAAGGTGCTTAATGGACCATTCCCATTCACTCCTTTTATTGGATGAATATATGACATTTTATATTCGTATTCTATTTATTATATTACCAAAATAATATTTGGTTTTTCCATTTGTTGCGATTTCCCCCATTAACAATCAGTATTTTTTTATTAACAATCAATCTTTTCTACCGATTGTTGATAGAACCTGACTAGGGAGGGGAAAATCATTCCGAAAAAAAAAGTTTCTTTATTACCCCTTTTTTTCCCACAAAATAATAAAATTTAAGGGATTTGCACAATTTATTTCAATCCAAATAATTCTTACTTTATACCTTAGAACGTCCCGTAATTTTTGACCAATTTTGTGCTTCGATATAATTACTTGGAGCAAGTGATATGGCTTGTTTCCGATAATCTGCTGCTTGATTAAACCAAGCTTCGGATGTTTCGGGATCTCCTTGTTGAATGGCTTGTTCTCCCCGGTCGGAATAGGTTAACTCTAAAGAAGCTCCTTCCCCTTGAACTGTACTTGAGGGTTTCCTACCTCATACAGCTCGATTAACTATTTACTTTATCCACTACTTATTTGTTTCATTCAAAAAGACAGAATAAGAGAGATTAATATTCAATATTTTATTAATATTTGGTCCCTCTTCTCATTTTATGCATAAATAATTAATGAAATGAGTTTTAAATTCGACTTTAAGTGAAAAATAGAAATTCTATCTTTTCTCCCACCAATAATAAGAAATCCTTATATTTATATAAAGAATCTAAATTCTTCGGATGGTAACTATCTTACCTTTATATAGATTTTTTCAATACTCGGTAGTAGTTACTACCAAGTACTTCATCTCTTTAGGATTTGGTGCTACACCGCTGTTTAATAGCTGATCGAGTCAACCTTATTACGTAAGTTGAATTCATATACATAGATAGATTCCCCATCCCTTTTGTGTATTTCCAAGCAAACAGATTCTATCGTAGTCGTATCAGCCCAAACTTTCAATAATTGATCTTTACGGTGCCTTTCTCACAAATTGAATTCTATTATCCATAGAGTACATAGGCTTTAATTATTTCTTCATGTTTGGACTCCAATGAAGTTTTTCGTTGTTACAGCTGTTAAGGAACCATTAAATAATCGTACATATGTAGAAAGCCTCCGATTCCATTATTTATGGTAGTTTCCGACTAATAAAATCTATAGTATAGATAGCCGCACGTAATGACAGATCACAGCCATATTATTAAAAGCTTGTGGCAAGGATGGATTTCGCTCTAATGCCTGGAAGTAGTATTCCAAAGCTTTTGCATGTTCCCCATTACTTGTGTGGATAAGACCTATATTGTATGGTATATAACTCCGATCGTAGGGATCAATTTCTAAGCGCATAGCTTCGTAATAATTTTGCAAGGCTTCCGCATATTCCCCTTCAGATTGGGCTGACATCCGTTGCGGTCGTCCATCTATTTTGAAATGAAAATGAGCTCCGTTTCAAAACCGTACGTGAGATTTCCACCTCATACGGCTTCTCCTAAATAGTTTCTAGGGGGAATAATTTAGATCATTTCTGAGGGGGAGAAATTTTACCCAATGTGATAACTACCAGGGGCTAGTGTCTTCCCAAAAAATGTCTAGCCATCCTTCTTATGAAGAGTATCTTCTTAAAAAGATGTTCAAATTTTTAGAAGTACAAACTCCATAAATTTATTTGTTCCTAACACTCCGTATTTCGTAGGGATTAGCCACCCCGACAATCTTCGATGGTTGTATGGGTACCCAAAATACAAATGAGATGGAATTTTGTCGTCCTAACCATATATTTATTATTAGCAATTACCGGGGCATGATGCTTTTAAAATTGAAATCTGACGAAGTTTTTGTGTTGTCGATTCCTACACGTGGTGCTCTTCCCACTCTGTATGCTTATAGAAAGGACTACAATAAAGAAAGAGTTTCTTATAGCTTAAACCTCTTGCTTAATACCTTAATTCATAAAAGAGAAAAGTATCCAAGGTTACATCAATCGAGGGTACACGACAGAAGGAATTATTCTCTCTTGGTAGAAACTTACCTTCACTGGGTGTAAGTTTCACGCAATAAGTCAAGTATTATCGTGTTTTATTCCACATTCATTCGTTTTGGGGTTTAAAAATCAAACCGCACCATCTCTGTAATAAGTAAAAGCTTCTCTTTCCCTTTGAGTGGTCGGGATTATCCGCAATAGAATATCTGCAACAATTGTGAAAGTTTTATCAATAAAATTATCGTTTCTCTGAGACCTAGGCATAGTCAGTTACAATTCTTTTGATTTATTACTATTCCCGTTTTTGGGAATAAATCCATTAAATAGTTTTGTAGGAAAAAAATAATATTTCTATTTTATTTCCATCTATGATAGATTCCATCATAGAGGATGGGTTACTTCATTACAAATATATATATATATTCTATTTGTTTCGTATCCAACCAAACAATTCAATCCAAACGGTTCAATCAATTGAGGACCAATAATAAAAACTAGAAAAGAGAGAGATAGTCTGATTCTATATAACTTGTTTAGTAATTACTCCTTGATCCGACGGAAAGATCCGAAATTATTGAAGTAATAATAAAATAAAACTTTCTCATATTTCTATTTATTAAGCATTACCAATCGAGGAAATAGAAGAAACTCATACATAATTCGATTTATTATGTTCGAGTTTTTACCTTCAATCGAGATAGTCTCGATCGAATCGTTAAAAATGAGATAGAATGAATATTTAAAGAAACTTTTATTGCTCTATCCATTTAGTTAAGCAAAGGAAAAGGCAAGGATACCTCCCACGATCGAGATCGATTCAAATTAGTTATATCCCAGTATCAATAATAAATAGAGAAAGACTTGCTTGCTATTCCATAGACTTGTAGACTAAAATTGGAAAGTACCGTAGGAAAGATGGCCGAGTGGTCTAAGGCGTAGCATTGGAAATGCTATGTAGGCTTTTGTTTACCGGGGGTTCGAATCCCTTTCTTTCCGTATTTCTATTTCTTATACCGCTATCACGATACGTAATTAGTAATATTATTAATTAGTAATATTCTTAGTTTGGTTTTATTTGACTTTAACAAAATAAGATCAGTATAGGGAGATATAGATAAATAAATATATGTTTTTTTATTTATCATATTCGAACTACTTCTCCGACCTAAATATATAGGGAGGAGCAAGCATAAAATTTTGATTGGTGATCAACAAAAAAAAAATTGGGATTCTTTTTTTTTTTTATTTGACGAAATATAATATTTCGATCCGTCTATTCGTCTAGTAAAAAAAAAGAATGTTTAGGCATTTTTTTCTCCAATCTAATTTAAGCTCCAATCTAATTTAAGCTTGGCGAGAGTAGTATTCTACAACTAATAATTCATTTATTTTTAAACCGATCGATTCACGATCTATTATTTGATTAACCGATCCCTTTTTTTGTGAAGAGTCAAGAGTCAAATGATTTGGTGTTTTATAACCCCGGGAATAATCCATACTTCTCGTAATTATAGCTTGAGATTTTTGCCGATCCTTTATAGTAATAAAATCTTGGGGTTTACAGCGATAACTCGGTATATTTACCGTATGATCATTTACTAATATATGTCGATGATTTACCAATTGTCTTGCTCCGGGAATAGTGGGAGCCATACCTAATCGAAAGATCACATTATCTAGGCGCATTTCAAGCAATTGTAACAAAACTTGACCTGTAGATCCTTTTGCTCTTCTAGCAATACGAACATATTTAAGTAATTGTCGCTCCGTTATTCCATAATGAAAACGCAATTTTTGTTTTTCTTCCAAACGAATACGATACTGAGAAACTTTTTTATTAGATATGGGTTGGTTGATATAACTAGATTTTGACTGGGGTGTCTTACTAGTCAGCCCCGGCAAAACTCCCAGACGACGTAATATTCTTACACGAGGTCCTCGATAACGGGACATAGAGACTCCTTATTTTGCAAGAAATAGTAAAAAAAGCGGTAGAAATGAAAGTATATTCTTTTTTATTTTTCTCATCTGTGAACAAACGAATCTTTCTTAATTGAGATTTTATCGGATGAAATTACCGGGAATCTCTCCATTTTGATTTGTTAATCTATTTTTCCTAGTTGAAAAATATCATAACATAAGGGGGACGCAGCAAAAAGAAATGGTATTCTTTTTTCGTAATAAAAATTTATGATTCTTTCTTTGTGGTTCCTATTTATATCTACTGATAAGATTTCTAATGATAAGAATTCTTCCCCTACTTTTCATTATTTATCGATGGAGTAATCATCAACTTATTGATGGAAAATAATAATTATTGATAGAAAATAATGATTATTGAGAGAAAATAATGAGAGATGAACAAGGAAGCCCGATATCGGAGTCGAACCGATGACCATCGCATTACAAGTGCGGTGCTCTGACCTCTGAGCTAAGCAGGCTTTGCCAATACCAATTACCAAATAGTGATATTAATAAAATGAAACTGGATTTTTGTGTAATGCGTAACAAATCATAACAAAATCTTTTTGGTAATTATTAGTATTATATTGGAAATGGTTCGATGACGCAATAATCGATTAAATTATTTCATTCAAAAAGTAAGCAATCTTACAGCAGAAATAGATTGAGTTACGTAAGGTTTATAAAAAAAATAAATTCTTCAATATATGAAATCAAAGAGTATTGCGTAGGAACTCGAAAAAGATTATAATCAATTATAGTAGCAAGAAATGAAACAAATTCAAAAATTTTTATTGATTTAGTCCAAGGGATCAATCAAAGCAAAGAATGAAATGCTTTTTCCTTCCAAAAAAAAAAGAAGAAGGGGGGGAGGAGGGGGGGGTATGGCGGAATTGGTAGACGCTACGGACTTAATTCAATTGAGCCTTGGTAGAAAAACTTACCAAGTGCTAGCTTTCAGATTCAGGGAAACCTAGGTTGAAGAAGAAATAGGCGATCCTGAGCCAAATCTTGTTTTCATAACATAAATGGGATAGGTGCAGAGACTCGATGGAAGCTATCCTAACGAGAAATATTACTTTGACTTTAGATCTTATACGTTTATTTATCCAGATAAACAAATATATATATGTATATATTTGTATATTGAAATAGATTCACCAGATAGAAATCTCGGAGATGGATTTATGATTTATTCAACAACAAAAAAAAAAAATAATTTTTTATTACTTCTATTTATCCATCCAAACGAAGAATCCTACCACGAATTGATCTATCAAGTGATTAAACGAGGATAAAGATAGAGTCCAGTTTTACATGTTCATTCCAACAACGATGTAAATCGTAGTAAAAAGAAAATCCGTTGGCTTTATAGTAGACCGTGAGGGTTCGAGTCCCTCTACCCCCAGAAATAAAATGAAATTCATTTTATTAGTCAGAAGGGATCATCCGATAAATAAGGAGATATTTTTATTACTACTTACTCTCCCTCTTTTTCCTTTTCTTATACTCCGATTGCACCACCAGTAGAATAAAAATGGAATATTTCTACCATTTTATGTTATGTCGGAGTAATTCGAATGACAGAAGCCGGGATAGCTCAGTTGGTAGAGCAGAGGACTGAAAATCCTTGTGTCACCAGTTCAAATCTGGTTCTTGGCATACTCGACGGTAGATGACGCATGCGCGATGAAACGATTAAAAAATATTCAAAATATTTGTATATTTGTTCATTCGTATACAAAGCCAGAAAGTTCATTTTCAACAAATTCTCGCGTTTTTAGTTTTTTTCTTCATTGCATCTTCTTATTTATTTTTATCGTATCTTGATCCCGACGAACTTCTCGAGCGAATATCGAATTGGCTTATAAACTGATAAAATTCTAAAAATAAATCGGTGTCAATTATTCCCAATTGAAATTGAGATATTACCATTTACTTTGCATATCATTTATCTTTATGTAGTGCATCTGCTTAATCCGAGATACATAAATATTCTTTATTTATGTATCTTCGGAACTTTTCCATAGATAAGTAAAATCCATCGAACCTGATAGATAAGAGCGTCACGGAATTTATCTTGAAGAAGTATGAATAATATTTTTATTAATAAGCATCTTGCAGTTCATAAAAATCAGGTACGATATAATCTTTACGTAAGGGCCAACCAATCCAACTATCGGGCATTAATATACGTTTAAGACGTGGATGACTTTCATGAGTAATTCCCAACATATCATAAGATTCCCGTTCCTGAAAATCGGCACTTTTCCAAATCCAAAAAATAGACGGAATTTGGGGATTTTGCCTCGATACAAAAACTTTTATACAGACTTCTTCAGGTTGATCTGCGTCGTCTTGTACTTTCGTGAAGTGATACACACTAGCCAAAAGCCCCCCTGGCGCTACATCATAGGCACATTGAGAACGGAGGTAATTGAACCCATAAACATATAAAGCCACAGCTATAGAAAGCCAATCTTCGGATCTAATTTGTAGGGTTTCTACGCCCTGATAATCAAAACCCAAAGGTCTATGGGCTAATTTCTTCTTTGCTAGCCAAACAGATAATCGGCCCCGTATCTCATCAGTATTTTTCGTAGAAGTATCTAACATATTTAATTTTCCTATTTTCCCCCCTCCTTTTTCTGAATATCCTTTCCTCTCTCATTTTTGTTTTTCTGAGAAGATATCAAACCTTTCTCTTTCTCAATTATTTGGAGAGGTATTCCCAAAGTAGAATTGAGTTGATACTTATAAAATTGATTATTCAACCGCTCATTATATTGTCCAGTGTGAATAGTAGGTTCAGAATGAAACTGATGTTTCAAGGTCGAATACCTATTCCCTCGTTGAAACTTGGTTTTATCTCCATATGTTTCTTGAGCTACTTTTTTACGAAGTTTTGTTATAGCATCTATAATAGCTTCTGGTTTCGGTGGACAACCGGGTAGATAAATATCTACAGGAATTAATTTATCTACTCCACGAACGGTACTGTAAGAATCTGTACTAAACATACCTCCTGTAATGGTACATGCTCCCATAGCAATTACATATTTAGGCTCAGGCATTTGCTCATACAGCCTCACCAAAGACGGAGCCATTTTCATAGTTACGGTGCCAGCCGTTATTATAAGGTCAGCTTGTCTGGGACTGGATCTAGGTACTAAACCGTAACGATCGAAGTCGAATCGTGAACCAATCAATGAGGCAAATTCGATGAAACAGCAACTAGTACCATAGAGAAGTGGCCATAAACTAGAGAGTCTGGCCCAATTTGAAAAATCATTAAAAGTAGTTAAAAAAATTGAATTTGGTGTTTTTTGATCAAGTAGAGGTGCCTCCACAGAATTTATAAGTGACTTCATAGAATTTCCGACCTCATTTCCACAATTAGAATATTTAGAAATTAAGACCATTCCAAGGCTCCTTTTCGCCATGCATAAACTAAACCAATAATTAAAATAAATATAAAAATGAAGGCTTCGATAAAGGCGGATAAACCTAATTCGTTGAAACACATAGCCCATGGATAGAGAAAAACTGTTTCTACATCGGAAATGACAAAAACTAGAGCAAACATATAATAACGGATCTGGAATTGGATCCAAGCATCCCCCGTCGGTTCTATACCTGATTCATAACTAGTCAATTTTTCCGGTCTCTTATTAACAGGTGCTACGATTTTGGAAATAGAAAAAGCTATTATAGGAATGAAACTAGTTATTAGTAAAAAGAGGAAAAAAGAATCATATTTGGCCAGTGGGGACATCAATATACTCCTATAAATGGATGAAAATATTGAAATAACAAGAAATTCTTCTTTGTCGGGATTTTACCTAACAATAAAATAGAAAATCAATTTTTTTATTCGATCATTTCGAATAACCATAAGAAGAATTATTACATATGATTTGATAAACCTATTACTATGTGCCGATCCGACACTATTTGAAGTGAAAGAGATTCGGTTCAATATTTCTTTTTAGTGGCTTCCCAAAAAATAGACAGTTGAATTAACGATTAAATTGAAATCAACGGGAAAAAAAATGAAAAAAAAATATTGTTTGTACCATCCTAAAATTCCATAGATGCTGTCGCAGCACCCATTTGATTTGGGGTTGGTTGGAGTGGCTCCATCATTTATTTATGAATATTTGGATACTAATTAAGTAATAGATTGATCCGAGAGCGAGATGTAAATGGAAACTAAAAATAAATTTCATCATTTTATTTGTCACTTCGTTCGAATACTAGCATAATAAAGGTTCGTGTAATAATTGAAAATTATCTATTGCGTCGGGCGAAACTTAATAAAAACATATCATAGATTATATCTGTCTATATTGTTCATGCAGCGATACGCACTAATAGTTGTAGTTGCTAAATAAAAAGAAAGTAGTTTTCCTCATTTGATACAAAATAGGATAGAACAAAAAAAAATTGGGATATTATTGAGTACTCCGGCAAATAAAAACTGAAAAAAAAAGAATTCTGTTTATTTGAAACATAGAAAAAATTTCAAGATATTCCTAGTTAGTATTACCCCTGATTATAGGCATAGAAATAGGGGGGTATTACCAAATCTATAATAAGATCTATAATAAGAAGTGGAAATATCGATCGAGGTAGGGGTGGGGGGAATCCACTACTCTACTAAGAAATAGATAGAGAGAGATATCAGTTTTTTAGGTTTAGGGCTATACGGATTCGAACCGTAGACATTCTCGGTAAAACAGTTCGGAAAAATCATTTTTTTTATTAAAAATTCATTCATTTTCATTTGAACCGTTTCAGGAACCCAACATGCAGTTTTTGTTGCATCGGGCTCTCTCACTAACCAACATATAAATCAGTTATTTTGCCATCTTTTTCTTCTGGAGATAATGAAATAGCTCCGTGTGCTTCGATTTTTTCTTCGGAGCAATCCCAAAGTTTTTGAAAAGGTTTTCGATATTGACGTAGGTTTGCTTAATTTAGCATGGATTTACCCAGACTAAGTTTCTACTGCTTAAAGAAATTACGAGACTCTATACACCTTAGAGTTCATGAAGCAAAAAAGTAGAATATCTTGAGGTCCCCGTATTGTCCCCATCATGCTTGGCATTAAATGAATCTTAATTTAACCATATCAACTAAATCGTCAATTATAAAATGTAATTTGCGTTTTCTGTCATGCTACTGTTTTCTCGGATTAATCCGTAGAGTAAGACGAAAATTTTTCACATAAGATTTATTCTGTGAATCGGATGGTCCGATAAATCTTTTTAAAAGCATTGGCGCACGTGTAAACGAGGCGCTCTACCGCTGAGCTATAGCCCTTGCCATTCTTCAATTATAATAGCATAATTGACTATTTATTGTCAAGGTAAGTACCAACAAAGAAAGAATTATAAATTCATACTATTTATATAACTATATTGCTTGTATCTCCAACAATAGCTACAATATTAATAACCTACTTAACTCAGTGGTTAGAGTATCGCTTTCATACGGCGAGAGTCATTGGTTCAAATCCAATAGTAGGTAATAATTAAAGAATTATTAGATGCCATTTCTTTCTAATGGCATCTAATAATTGTTAGATTCCTCGCAATTCTGATTTGGGTAGAATTTGGGTAAATGGATTCAATTCTCTCAAATTCTATTTTTTTCTCTTTCCACTAAAAGAGATATTAATTAGGGACAGGAGAGGGAGGAGTAGCATCGATAGCTTCTAATCGTGCCTTGGCTCTTTTAAGAGCCAAATTAGCTTCAATAACTTGCTTTCTACCTTCAGCTTGGGCTAACTTTTTTTGAGCTATTTGAAAAGTATCCCGAGCCTCTTGTGGATTTATTTCGATAGCTTTCTCCGCCTCATTTACTAGTATAGTCATCTGGTTATTGTCTATCATGGCAAAACCTCCCATCAATGCCATAGTAGACCATTGTCCATTAATTCTTATTTTTAAGATTCCTATATCCAAGGCCGTAAGAAGTGGAGCATGGTTGGGTAATACACCAATTTGACCACTATTAGTAGATAAAATAATCTCTTGAACTTCGGAATTCCAAACAATTCGATTGGGAGCCATTACACGAAGATTTAGGGTCATTTCTTTTTATTAACTCTCCACTTGTAAAGTTGCAGCCTTCGCGGTGGCTTCATCAATATTACCTACTAAATAAAAAGCCTGCTCGGGAAGACCATCTAATTCTCCCGAAAGGATCATTTGAAAACCCTTAATCGTTTCTATAAGACTAACATATTTACCCGGGGAACCCGTAAAAACCTCCGCGACAAAAAAAGGTTGTGATAAGAAACGTTCAATTTTTCGTGCTCTTGCTACGGTTAAGCGATCCTCTTCTGATAATTCATCCAATCCAAGAATAGCTATAATATCTTGTAGCTCCTTATATCGTTGTAATGTTTGCTTAACTCCTTGTGCTGTTTCGTAATGCTCTTCGCCTACAATCCAGGGTTGAAGCATGGTAGAAGTTGAGTCTAAAGGATCTACAGCTGGATAAATACCTTTGGCGGCTAAACCTCTTGATAGTACAGTAGTTGCATCTAAGTGTGCAAAAGTTGTAGCAGGAGCTGGGTCAGTCAAATCATCTGCAGGTACGTAAACTGCTTGAATTGAGGTTATAGATCCCTCTTTTGTGGAAGTTATTCTCTCTTGTAGAGTACCCATCTCTGTGCTCAAAGTTGGTTGATAACCTACAGCGGACGGCATTCTACCCAATAGGGCGGAAACTTCCGACCCTGCTTGGACAAAACGAAAGATATTGTCAATAAATAAGAGTACATCTTGCTTATTAACATCCCGGAAATATTCAGCCATGGTTAGAGCAGTTAAACCGACCCTCATACGAGCTCCCGGTGGTTCATTCATCTGACCATAAACTAGTGCAACTTTTGATTCTGAAATATTTTGTTCATTAATAACCTTCGATTCTTTCATCTCCATGTAAAGATCATTTCCTTCACGGGTACGTTCTCCCACTCCACCAAATACAGATACACCGCCATGGGCTTTAGCAATATTGTTAATTAACTCCATGATAAGTACTGTTTTTCCTACTCCGGCTCCCCCAAATAATCCAATTTTTCCCCCACGACGATAAGGAGCCAAAAGATCCACTACTTTGATTCCTGTCTCAAAAATAGATAATTTAGTATCTAATTGTGTAAATGCAGGAGCAGATCTATGAATAGGGAATGTTGTACCAGCATCTACAGGACCCAAATTATCGACGGGTTCCCCGAGAACATTAAAAATACGTCCGAGAGTGGCTTCACCAACTGGAACACTCAGAGGAGCTCCTGTGTCAATAACTCTCATTCCTCTCATTAAACCATCTGTAGCACTCATAGCTACGGCTCTAACCTTATTATTTCCCAATAATTGTTGTACCTCACACGTAACATTAATTTCTTGACCAGCCGTATTTTGGCCCTTTACTATTAAAGAGTTATAAATATTAGGCATTTTACCCGGGGAGAAAGTTACATCTAATACGGGACCGATAATTTGAGTGATACGTCCTACATTCTTGGCAACAAGTGTAGAAATCCCAAAAGCACGAGGTTTTTTTTTCATAAAAATTGAGAAGTAGTAGAATTATTTGCTGATCGTACTGGAAAAAATATTTAGTATCAAGTCGATCGTTTAATCACTCATTGAAACTACCACCTTGGAGTCATATTATATATACGAGTAGATGGATAAACGAAATGATGGGAGGATTTTGAATCAAATGAAAAACGGATCCTGTATAATCATATATATGTACGAAAAGTGATGCATAAGCATAATTATTTTGATTGACTCAATAATTTTATAATGACTCAATAACTATAACTTCATAATGAGTTTCCGGCTGTTCCATCCCCTCCAGCCATACCAATACTGAGTCTTTTAACTCCTTATCAATTAGTTTAACATCCAAAAGGTTACGCGGTCAATGCCTTAAAGAAAGTGAGGAAAAAAAGGAATGGAAATGACTAACTGGGTTGCATAAAATAGGAGAAATAATATACAATAATACTGTTTTATCATATTTTAGAGGGATAACTCCGTCTAACAAAACAATAGGCAAGAGTCTATTAACAAACAAGTTTCTTCTTTTATAGAAGACTTCTATAGAAGATTTTATTTGTCGAGCAGACCCCATCCTTGCAAGAGTTATTAATTGAGTTGTAGGGAGGACCTATGTCACCACAAACGGAGACTAAAGCAGGTAGTGGATTTAAAGCTGGTGTTAAAGATTACAGGTTGACTTATTACACCCCGGAGTATGCTGTCAAAGATACCGACATTTTGGCAGCATTTCGAATGACTCCTCAACCTGGAGTACCACCCGAGGAAGCAGGAGCTGCAGTAGCTGCGGAATCTTCCACCGGTACATGGACTACCGTTTGGACCGATGGACTTACCAGTCTTGATCGTTATAAGGGTCGATGCTACGATATCGAGCCTGTAGCTGGAGAAGAAAATCAATATATTGCTTATGTTGCTTATCCTTCAGATTTATTCGAAGAAGGTTCTGTTACCAACTTATTTACTTCTATTGTAGGTAATGTTTTTGGATTCAAAGCTCTACGAGCTCTACGTCTAGAGGATTTACGGATTCCCCCATCTTATACTAAAACTTTCCAAGGTCCACCTCATGGTATCCAAGTTGAGAGAGATAAATTAAACAAATATGGTCGTCCCCTATTGGGATGTACTATTAAACCAAAATTAGGTCTATCTGCTAAAAACTATGGCAGAGCAGTATATGAGTGTCTTCGTGGTGGACTTGATTTTACGAAAGATGATGAAAACGTCAATTCTCAACCTTTCATGCGTTGGAGAGATCGCTTCCTATTTGTGGCAGAAGCTATTTATAAATCCCAGGCTGAAACGGGTGAAATCAAGGGTCATTACTTGAATGCTACTGCAGGTACATGCGAAGAAATGATGAAGAGAGCGGCATTTGCTAGAGAGTTAGGAGCACCTATCATCATGCATGACTATTTGACAGGTGGTTTCACTGCAAATACTACTTTGGCTCATTATTGCCGAGATAATGGTCTACTTCTTCATATTCATCGCGCAATGCATGCAGTTATTGACCGACAAAAAATTCATGGTATGCACTTCCGTGTATTAGCTAAAGCATTACGTTTATCTGGTGGGGATCATATCCACGCCGGTACTGTAGTGGGTAAACTTGAAGGGGAACGTCAAGTAACTCTGGGATTTGTTGATCTACTTCGTGATGACTATATCGAAAAAGACCGAAGCCGTGGTATTTATTTCACCCAAGACTGGGTTTCTTTACCAGGTGTTTTACCTGTAGCTTCGGGAGGTATTCATGTTTGGCATATGCCTGCTCTAACTGAAATTTTTGGGGATGATTCCGTATTACAGTTTGGTGGAGGAACTCTGGGACATCCTTGGGGGAACGCACCTGGTGCAGTTGCTAATCGAGTTGCTCTGGAAGCCTGTGTACAAGCCCGTAATGAGGGACGTGATCTTGCTCGTCAAGGTAATGATATTATTCGCGAAGCTGCCAAGTGGAGTCCCGAACTAGCCGCTGCTTGTGAAGTATGGAAAGAAATCAAATTTGAGTTTGACACGATCGATACTGTTTGATATAGTTTATATTTCACAATTTCATTTCAGTGATTTCGTCTGTCTAACCCCCCCCCCCCCCCCGGGGGGGGGATAGACAAAATCACCAAAATAAATGTGTTTTTATATTTCCTAATCATACAGATCGTTGATTTCTTCCAAAATTTGTCAACCCCCGGTACTAAGGAATAGAAAAAATTTGATAGATTTTACATCTAATAGGGTTTTGTAGCTCAGTGGATTAGAGCCCATGGTTCCGAACCATGAAGTCAAGGGTTCGAATCCCTTCTGAACCATTAAAAAAAAATGGAATATATTTTGATCTTTTATCTAAGTCCCTTTTATCCTATTCGTTTCTTTCTAATTGCGAATTTTTCTAATAGAGAAGAAGGATCTATTATAAAATCAATGGGAGGAGCTAATCCCGATTCGACAAATGGAATTAAGAATCGAGTTTTATTTAAGTAAAAAATAAAAAAATCTATTTTTTCTTCTTCCTCTTTCTTCATCCTTCGAATATCCAAATTTTGTAGTCGATCGCGGAGGAAAATAAAAAAAAATAAGGAGGAGAAGTTTATGTCTTTGATGAATTGGTTTGAAGACAAACGCCGATTTGGTGGATTAATCGGAGCCCTCATCGAAAAAGCTACTAAGGGTTATATTCTTAGTGAGAAAGAAAGAGACAAATATATTAAAATTGATACTACTAAAGGATTATGGACTCGATGTGATAATTGCGAGAACATGCTTTATGTTAGATTTTTGAGACAAAACAAACGTATTTGTGAAGAGTGTGGGTATCATTTACAAATGAGTAGTACAGAAAGAATCGAACTTTTAATTGATCGTGGGACTTGGCATCCTATGGATGAAGATATGATTGCTCGAGATGTTCTCAAATTTTCTGATGAAGATTCGTACAAAAATCGTATTATTTTTTATCAAAAAAGAACGGGTTTGACTGATGCTATTCAAACGGGTACAGGAAAATTAAATGGGACTCCTATTGCTCTTGGAGTTATGGATTTCCAATTTATGGGAGGTAGTATGGGTTCTGTAGTAGGTGAGAAAATTACTCGTCTTGTTGAATATGCTACCAAAAAATCTATGCCGTTAATTATTGTGTGTTCCTCTGGAGGAGCACGTATGCAGGAAGGAACTTTGAGTTTAATGCAAATGGCTAAAATTTCTTCCGTTTTACAGATTCATCAGGCTCAGAATAATTTATTATATATAGCTATTCTTACATATCCTACAACAGGCGGAGTTACTGCTAGTTTTGGTATGTTAGGGGATATCACCATTGCCGAACCCAAAGCATATATTGCATTTGCAGGTAAGAGAGTGATCGAACAGACATTACGTCAAAAAATACCTGATGGTTTTCAAGTTGCTGAATCTCTATTCGATCATGGTTTACTTGATTTGATCGTTCCACGTAACCTTCTAAAAGGCGTTCTGAGTGAAATATTTGAACTTTATGGTTCAGCCCCCCATATCCGTAGGGAATGTAACCATTTCTTTTCTGGATAAAATTTTCCCAATATTTTTTTAATACCTTCATTTTTTGTTTCAATTTCTTAATGAAAATGAAAAAAGTATTTCCAATCTGGTTCTTGGTCATTCTTTCTATATGTTATAATTTCTGCATATTGGAAAAAAGTTACATATTAATATGATTCGATACATCGTTTAATATAACTCCATGACTACTCATTTCTGATAAATGAAGAAATAAATAAAGAAGGAATTTAGATAATCATAAGAAATGTATATTCACATATTTCCCATAAAGAAGGTATAATCAAGTTCCTCATTTTGTTTTATAATAACTCCTTTTTTTTTACAAATAATATCACTAGAGGTAATTTTTTTATGACAGCTTCTTACTTACCTTCCATTTTTGTGCCTTTAGTAGGTCTGGTTTTTCCAGCAATTACAATGGCTTCTCTCTTTATATATATCGAACAAGATGAAATAGTTTGATTTCTGATATATCTGATACAATGGAAATTCTAATGGAATTATCTGAGCAATAAAATGATCTAAGTATGGTTTAATCACCGGATTATGAGGCAGGAAAAATATCTGTATCTTGAATAAAATCCAGAGTTTGAATATATTTCTTCTTTCTAGAGATAAATATATTCAGACTTGATTGTATTATCATTCCCCTTCCCCTAATGAATATGACTAATGAATATGACTAGTATCGGTGAAAAAACTAATAAGTATTAAGAAGGTAAGTATGAGGAAATACCTATTTATTTCTAATAGATTGATACGGACATTTGTTTCCAAATGAAAAAAAAAAACTCCGAATGTTTTGGCTGTTCCATTGTCTAAAATTTAGCAAAATATAGGAGACTTCATTTGTTATGGTTATGAATTGCCAATCTGAATGGCTTCGAGTAGAACCCATAATAGGATCTCGAAGAATAAGTAATTTTTGTTGGGCGTGCATTATTTTACTAGGTGCTCTAGGATTTTTTCTTGTTGGAATTTCTAGTTACTTTGGTCGAGATTTGATACCTCTCTTATCATCCCAACAAATTATTTTTGTCCCTCAGGGAATCATAATGTGCTTCTATGGTATTGCCGGTCTATTCCTCAGCTTTTATTTGTGGTGTACAATCCTGTGGAATATAGGTAGTGGCTATAATCAATTTGATAAACGAGAAGAGATGGTTCATCTCTTTCGTTGGGGATTCCCTGGAGGAAATCGTCGTATTCGTATCCAATTTTTCATGAGGGATATCCAAGCAATACGTATGGAAGTCCAAGAAGGTATTTATCCCCGTCGAATTATTTATATGAAAATAAGGGGTCAACGCGATGTTCCTATAATTCGTATTGGAGAGGATTTAACCCTAAGAGAAATGGAAGAAAAAGCTGCGGAGTTGGCTCGCTTTCTGCACGTATCAATTGAGGGACTCTAAAACCCTGTTCCGAATATCATTTTGAAAAAATGGAATATTAAAAAAAGAAGGATAGATATTTCTTCGGTCGAAATGGAAAGAAAAATTTTTTTTGGGGGGATCCGAAACAAAATAAAAAAAATTATATTGTTTCTTCTAGTGAAGCATGAGTAGCACCTATGAAATCATACTGGGCACAATTTTATTGTTGGTTATCAAACACTCCGTATCGTTCTTTAGAAAGGGCTTATGAAGCGAGCAAACGGATACGATATATAAAGAAAGATTACATGTCCTATAAAGATATGGTTTCATATCCGAGACGATTTTGGCAAGCCATGTTGCTATATATGAATACGAAATTGAATAATTATATATTCATCATATATTGGAGCCTCTCGGAATGTAAAATTAGCTTGTACTTGTTGAATCTTCCGAATAATTTATTATTTATTATAACAAAGACATTTCCATTTCTTTTTTCAAAAAAAGCCAAAGCTATTGGTGGATTTATATCTTTCGCTCATTCGAAGCAACAGTCTCTCATTTTTCCACAATTTCATCGTCGCGAGGTTTGGAATAACTCCTCAAATTTTTTCTCTTTATTTCTTTCCAATTCTTTAGAAAGAATCATGAGAACAACTAATAAAAGAGAGATACAAGATAAGTTTGATTACACAAATAATTTAAAAAAGAAACCTTATTTCATTTCGAATGATTCGATCAAAAAATATTCGAGAAGAATTAGACAAATGAATAAAAAATTAGCTTGGATTGAAGCAACCCCAAATGATTTAGATACTTGGAAACAATACTATTCCCTTTCTGCTTCTTCCTCTGAAATGGGGGGAACTTCGGAAAATCCTTCTTATTTTTTTAATTCTAAAAATTCCAAAGATTCCGTAGTTACTGCAACGGCTTACGAATCTATAGGTCTCGTACCTCGTTCCATAACCCGCACTTTGTCTGGATTTCAGACAGAGCTAACGGGTCAATCGAGTTCATTAGTACTCCAAGAATTTCGGGTAGCTAAATACCAAGCATTAGCTTCTCTACAATATATGGGATGTTTACTATTACTTCCTTGGGGACTTTCCATTCTTATAAAAGAGTGGTTCCTAGAACCTTGGGTTAAATTATGGTGGAATACCGGTCAATTCCATATTTTTATTAATTCTTTCCAAGAAGAAATAGCATTGAAACGTCTTCAGGAAGTAGAGGAACTCGTTTGGTTGGATAAAGTAATGGCGAATTCCTCGGAGATACAATCACAAGATCTTGATATAGAGATTCACGAAAAAACAATTCAATTGGTAGAAACATACAATGAGCATAGTATTCAGACTATTCTACAACTATTAACAGATACTATCTGCTTTGCTACTTTGAGTGCTTCATTTCTCTTAGGTAAAGAAAGACTCGCTATTTTAAATTCTTGGATTCAAGAATTATTTTATAGCCTGAATGATACAATGAAAGCCTTTTTCATTCTTTTATTAACCGATTTATGCATCGGATTCCACTCACCCCATGGTTGGGAAATAGTAATAGGTTCGTTTTTAGAACATCTGGGATTTGCTCGTAACAAACATATAATATCTTGTTTTGTTTCAACTTTTCCAGTTATTTTAGATACAGTTCTTAAATATTGGATTTTTCGTCATTTAAATCGTATATCTCCTTCTATTGTGGCGACTTATCATACGATGAATGAATGAAAAAATCATTTTGGAATAACGAAGTGGTTTTTCTAACCATTACTTCTTTTATTTGACTTTGGGTACCAATCACTAAAAAGAGTAAAATACTTCCGGTTTCTTACCTTTGTTGTTACTACAATGGGCAGAGTCATAAATGGGGGGTAGCTACAATAACTGGGATGCTGAAGGCACCTTACTTGTGGAAATTTTTGAAACAATAATCAAACTATGCAAAACAAAAATATTAGTCATTGGCTAAAAGAATGGGTGATTCGATCTATTTCGGTCTTGATCATAACGGGAATAATAGCTTGGCCGTCCATTTCCGAGGCATATCCTATTTTTGCACAGCAAGGTTATGAAAATCCCCGAGAAGCAACTGGTCGTATCGTATGCGCTAATTGTCATTTGGCCAAAAAACCTGTAGATATCGAAGTTCCACAGTCTGTACTTCCGGACACGGTTTTTGAGGCTGTCGTTAAAATACCTTATGATACACAAATAAAACAAGTTCTTGCTAATGGTAAAAAAGGAGCCTTAAATGTAGGAGCGGTTCTTATTTTACCCGAGGGATTTCAATTAGCCCCTCCTGATCGTATTCCTCCCGAAATAAAAGAAAGAATAGGTAATCTTTATTTTCAATCCTATAGTCCTGATAAAAAAAATATTCTTGTGGTAGGTCCGGTTCCTGGTAAAAAGTATAGTGAAATTGTCTTTCCTCTCCTTTCGCCAGATCCTTCGGCTAATAAAGAAGCTCATTTCTTGAAATATCCAATATATGTGGGTGGTAATAGAGGAAGAGGGCAAATTTATCCCGATGGGAGTAAGAGTAATGATACCGTCTACAACGCTTCAGCTACAGGTAAAGTCAATAAAATTATACGTAAAGAAAAAGGTGGATACGAAATAACTATTGATAATGCATCAGATGGTCGTCAAGTGATTGATATTGTACCTCCAGGACCAGAACTTATTATTTCAGAGGGTGAATCAATTAAAGTAGATCAGCCTTTAACCAATAATCCCAATGTAGGTGGTTTTGGTCAAGGAGATGCAGAAGTAGTACTTCAAGATCCTTTACGTGTTCAGGGTCTTTTGCTCTTTTTTGCATCAGTTATATTGGCACAAATCTCTCTAGTACTTAAGAAGAAACAATTCGAAAAAGTTCAATTAGCTGAGATGAATTTTTAATTTTACGAATTTATCGATAAAAAAAAAGGTTCAATCGAAGCGTTTGATTAATAGAAAATTTATCCCTTATTGATGGCTACTGCAATGAAATCGAATTTGGTTTTTATATACCATATAGTTCCTACAGAAACTGAAAATTTCGAGTATTCTTATTTCTCCCCCTTATTAAGAGAAATTTCGAATCATTGGGGATACCCATCGGAAGTGACTATTTCTAGAGGAATGGCTCGACAGACACTAATGCATATATTTCAACTCGCTGAAGGATCCTATCTCTTCCATATATATCATAATTATAATAATTTATTTTTCTCCATCGGAGAGAAAGAAAAAAGAATGGGTGGTATATTCCCAATTGGAAGAAATTTATCATAGGTAATTATTAGAAATATCACCATTTTTTTTTGTAATTCCCAACAAGGAATAGGGAGTACTTACCAAATGAAAATGGGGAATATTATTGATTTTTCCTATTTTATTAATAAATCACCAAAAAAAGGTTTTTCGTATATACTTTCCGAAAAAATTCTGATTTCCAAAAAATGGAAAGCTAATGGATTATATATTATACATATGGCTCGTATTACTTATCGCGAAAATTCATCATAATTTTCAATCAAACTTTTCCTTTCGGAATGGCTTTGGAATGGCTTGTTTCGAAAAAACAAATATATTTTTTCTTGACCTACATTTTCGAAACTTAAATTAATGAAAAAAATTAGAAATCCATTGTAATTATTTCTTTCTATTTAATTTACGAAAATTTTTTATTTATTCATTCAAAAAAAAGGAAGGGTTTGAAAAATAAAGAAAAATTTATTTTTTTTTTTTAGCATATGGGGAAAACATTATTAAATTTATCACATAAATTTAATAATGTTTTCCCCATCTTTTGATTATCCCCCCCACTCGGGAGTGGAAGGAGAGAAGGATCGAATAATTCTATCCAATCCTAGTATTTGATATATCTCCCATTTCTACATACGTTATTTTTCCGTACGTCCAAATCTTACTCAATTACTTACTATAAGGATGAACCTAATCCAGAATATGAACCATAGAAGAAGATACCTACTAAACCAATTACAAGGATACCAGCTACAGTACCTATTAACCACAAAGGAATCCTTCCGGTGGTATTAGCCATTTATTTCACTCCCTTTTCAATTTCATTAGGTAGTCGCGACTCGGGACATAGACAGTCACAAATACTAAGGATTTGAATTTATTCCAAATGAGGCAAAGAAGCTCTTGCTGTAACTAATTGAAAAAATAATTAGAAAATAAAACAGCCAGTACGAAAATGAGTAACAATCCCCAATAGAGGCTGGTACGATTTAATTCCACACTTTGTTTGTTTGGGTTTGGTTGTGTCATAGTTCTACGCTCCAAATAGAGTTTATCGTTGGATAAACTGCATTGCTGATATTGATCCCAAGAAGAAAACTGTAGGTACGGCCAGGCCGTGAACGGCCAACCACCTAACTGTGAAAATTGGATAAGTCCTATCTATAGTCATTAGTACCTCCTAAAAAGATCTAGTAAATTCATCAACTTGTCCCAGCGAATTGAAACGGCCAGTAATTAAAGGAACTTCTTGTCGGCTTTCTGTAAAATATTCATTCGGCCGAGGGCTTCCAAACACATCGTAAGCCAAACCTGTGCTAACAAATAACCAACCTGCAATAAACAGGGAAGGTATAGTGATACTGTGGATCACCCAGTATCGAATACTAGTAATAATGTCAGCAAAGGGACGCTCTCCCGTATTTCCAGACATGGTTAGCTCCATATATTTTTGTGGGGTCAAGGGGGAATAATCCCATAGGAGATAGAAGCCAGGGGATATAAAATCTACCGGAATCTTTCTCAGTCCTTGTTAGATTATCAATGTTATACCGAGGGTATCTCTGAAGCATACTAGACCAGTATATCCGGCGTTCTTTTGACGCAGCAAGACAAATAAAAAATAAATGGGATAAGCTAAATACCTCGATTTTCTTTCCGTCGGCTTTGTTTGGCTAACCCAATCAATTTTTAATGAAACCAGTGACTTAAAAGGAAAATGATTTCGTATGGCTCGAGAAAAGTTTGAACGTACAAAACCTCATGTAAATATTGGAACAATCGGGCATGTAGATCATGGAAAAACTACTTTAACAGCAGCCATTACAATGGCTTTAGCTGCTATGCGTGGATATACTGCCAAAAAATACGATAGAATTGATATAGCTCCAGAAGAAAAAGCAAGGGGTATTACGATTAATACCGTTCATGTAGAATATGAAACTTCCCTCCGACATTATGCTCACATAGATTGTCCCGGTCACGTAGATTACGTAAGAAATATGATTACCGGTGCTGCACAAATGGATGGTGCCATCTTAGTAGTATCAGGGGCCGATGGACCTATGCCACAAACCAGGGAACATATCCTCCTGGCCAAGCAAGTAGGTATTTCTAATATCGTAGTTTTTTTAAACAAAGAAGATCAAATTGATAATGAAGAATCGTTGAAGTTGGTAGAATTCGAAGTACGCGAAATTTTAAGTTACTATGAATTTCCGGGAGAGAAGATTCCTGTAGTGTCAGGCTCTGCTTTAATTGCTTTAGAAAGTCTCACTGAAAATCCTAATTTAAAAAGAGGTACTAATAAATGGGTTGACAAAATTTATGACTTAATGGATCAAGTAGATATTCATATTCCGATACCCAAACGTAGAATAGATAAACCCTTTCTTATGGCTGTAGAAGATGCTTTTCCCACTAAAGGTCATGGAACTATAGTTACGGGGCGTATAGAAAGAGGAATTATTCGGGTAGGAGAAACTGTAGAAATAGTTGGATTAAGAGGAAGTCATAGTACCATTGTTACAAGTCTAGAAATGTTCCAAAAAACTCTTGAGGAAAGTATTGCTGGAGATAATGTGGGAATATTACTCGGGGATGTGCAAAGAAAAAACATACGACGTGGAATGATAATTGCTAAGCCTGGAACCGTAAAATCCCATATTCGATTTGAAGCACAGGTCTATATTCTTCGGAAAGAGGAGGGAGGACGCCATTCCCCTTTTTTTCCGGGATATCGTCCCCAATTTTATATTCGTACTATTGTTGTAACTGGTAAAATTGAATCATTCCAATATGCTTCTTCGGGTGAAAAAACACGAATGGTTATGCCGGGTGACCATATAAAAATGGTGGTAGAGTTGGTTCAACCTGTAGTTATTGAAAAGAAAATGCGTTTTGCAATTCGTGAGGGGGGCCACACAGTAGGAGCTGGTGTTGTATCTGGGTTACTTCATTAAATTAGAGACAGATGAAATAATACGAATATTTTGAATGGTTCAAGAAGAAAAAAATGGCATATAGTTTCTTCTTCATTTTCTACCTTCTTCTTATTTATTGATTATTGTAAACAAAAATATTTTCTACTATTTCTAATATACTTTCTGTTCGATGGGGTGACGAATAGCAATAGTAATAGATATAAAAATTGGATATTTAAGTGTTGTAACAATAGTTACTTCTCATTTTTTTATTCTATCCCTTTTTTTTGCGATAAAAACCATAGGTAATTGCTTCGTAAGGGTGTATACTAAACTTGTTATATTGACACTAGGATTTTTTTCATGCTTACTACAATCAGCTATTTTGTACTTCTAATTGCCGCTCTAATTTCAGCTTTGGTTTTATTTATTGGTTTGAATAAGATACAACTCATATAGGAAAAGGAAAACTCGTAAAAGTTCCGATAATCTCATTGTATTTCTCAATCCAATTAAAGGTTATTGGGATTAACAACAAACTTAGTCAGTTTCTAACTCTGTCCCTCTTAGTTAAAAAAAAATGGTTGAAGCTTTGCTGTCTGGAATTGTGCTGGGGTTGATTCCAATAACTCTAGCTGGATTATTCGTAACGGCTTATTTACAATATCGGCGTGGTGATCAATTAGATCCCTGATCAAATATTAAGTTATATTTATTATTACTATTGTAGGCCTCCCTAAAAAAAAGAGGGAGGTCCGAAATAGATAAATTCCCATTTTTTTTGTTTATCATTCCCCTCCCATTTCTTTTTATAATCACGCCCTGTAGGATTTGAACCTACGACATCAGGTTTTGGAGACCTGCGTTCTACCGAGCTGAACTAAGAGCGCTTCTTTACATCAAAGAAATATAAATATAATTTCGGATCAAATTGAAACTTAGAGATATTACGAATTCAGCGGAAAAAAATGATTCATAATATAGAGTTCAGGGTAGGGATGACAGGATTCGAACCTGCGACATTTTGTACCCAAAACAAACGCGCTACCAAGCTGCGCTACATCCCTCCCATTTGCTATTTCCTTATTTGCTGTAATTGTATCTTATTCGTAGCTTTTTGCCTATACCTTCTCATTTTATTTACTCTATTTCATTTACTCCCGACTTTTAAAAATTTTAATGAAATTGTTACAACACTTGGAAAATAAGATGTACCATAGTAATTTGGTGGAACAAAAATAAATATAATACATATTTCCCTTTTTTTCGTCCAATTCCTCCTCCTCCTCGAATCATTGGTAATTGATCACTCAGTTTGTTGGTACCATTTCATCCATATAAATCTATCCGTATAAATAAACCCCATTCTATATGATGTGCCATTCTATATGATGTGTATGAAATAATCAAAATATCGTTTTTTTCATTAAATTTAGGAAAAATAATTATTTGGGATAAAATAAGTTTAATAAGATATAGATCAAAGATTGAATTAATTATTTCACAATTCTTCGTCAATCTCTCCCGGAATGGAATAAAAATAGTGTGATAAAAAAGAAATTGGTGGGATTTAATATAATACCGATTAATTATTTAAATGGTTCGAAAAAGATAAACTAGAAAGTGTTCAATTAATCTTTTCTTTTGAAATTTTATTTCGTTACGCATATTTTTTTTTGTAAAGAACACCGAAAAGACTATATTTAGATATATATATATAAAGGAGGAATTCACAATGCAAGATGTCAAAACATATCTTTCTACGGCGCCCGTACTAGCTACGTTATGGTTCGGATTTTTGGCTGGCTTATTGATAGAAATCAATCGCTTTTTTCCAGATGCTTTAATTCTTCCATTTTTTTAAATAACAAAAAAAATATTTTTTTGTTATCTCTATCTGAAGTTAATGGGACTCTAACGTTCAATTGATTAAATTAACCAATGGAATGATTAGATGAAATTGAAATATCGGGGGGCGTTAATTCGAATAAAAAGAGGAAGAGAAGAGAAATATCCTATACAAAGATTGAATCTGGGACTCTATTTGCGAAATTATATTCATGGGTTGCAATCGTAATAAAAATAAAAAAAAATTATTATTATTACTAGAATTCGCTAAAAGATCCGGGAATTAATTGATTGATCTTCTTTGCTAGAACCTTATGCTTTTCTTTTTCTAAGCATGAAATCTTATAGGTTTTACAAATATAATATCTAAAAAGGGATTATGGCTAAGAATAAAGATGTAAGAATAACAATTACTTTGGAATGTATTGATTGTGCCCAAGATAGTGAGAAAAAAAAAATAGGTGTTTCTAGATATACCACTCGGAAAAATCGTCGTAATACGCCTATTCGATTGGAACTTAAAAAATATTGCCCCTATTGTGGTAGGCATACCATCCATAAAGAAATAAAAAAATAAATAGCATTTAGAGGTTTATGAAACAAGCCATAAATAAATCCAAACGATCTTCTCGTAGACGTCTGCCACCAATTAGATCGGGTGAAATAATTGATTATAAAAATATAAATTTGCTTCGCAGATTTATTAGCGAACAGGGAAGAATCCTATCTAGACGAATGAATAGATTGACTTCGAAACAACAACGCTTAATGACTATTGCTATTAAACGAGCTCGGGTTCTAGCCTTACTACCTTTTCTCAATAATGAAAATTGATTCGATCTTTTATTCTATTACTACTAATAATAAGTAAGAATAATTTCATATATTTTTCATCTCATAATAAGGAAAACCTTTTCGACTTGACTTCCCCGGAGTGATTATACTCCGAGGAAGTTATTTTCGTACCTCCAGTTTATCTTTATTTATTGGTTCGTTTCATAATTGTAGAGAAGCAATCATTATCTAATATAGCCATCTGTGCAAGCATTTTGCGATTCAGAAGCACTTGGTTTTGATACAAATCTCGAACTAATTTGTTGTAGGAGATTCCACTACCTTGAGCTGCCGCATTGATTCGAGCAATCCATAAACGGCGAAAATCTCTTTTTCGCCTACTTCTATCTCGATGAGAGGAAGCCAGAGCTCTCATTCCTTGCTGATTAGCAGTTCGAAATAATTTCGAATGGGCTCCCCGAAATCCTGATGTAAGTGTAAAAATAAATCTCCGTCGTTTCCGAGCTACATACCCACGTTTAACTCTAGTCATTGATATCTACTCTCGCAAATTACTAAATAGTTTTAATAAAAAATAAAAAAATAATTTATTCTATGTTTTTTCCCTTCCTCCTCTTCCGAGCCAGGTAGGGCTTATCCACAAATATAAGATTTTTCTCATTTTGTTTTTATTCCGTCACTGAATAAAAATAATAAAAGCATCTACTTTATTATATTTACTTCTGGAATAATAATTCGGACACTGAATAAAAATAATAAAAACATCTACTTTATTATATTTACTTCTGGAATAATAATTCGGAAGAATAGGGTTTCGATAAGTAAAAAAATAGATTGTTTGAATCACTGTTATTTCTTCAATGAAGGAAAGAGGCATAACCATATATTTATGTATATATGGATAGATAATAGATAGAGAGAGTTCGATCTATTTGATAAGTAGTAATAAGATCTGACTAACTTTTCTGATGTAGAAAGTAAGGATTCCACTGGCTTTTGCTGCTGCAACCTTCCTAGCCATTATTTCTTATGGGTTGGAAACCCTTCCAGTAAGGAATGGGACCTTAAATAAAAAAATAATGGATTCCATCGTTTCTATGGTTCCTACCTCAACGGTGAGGTCCTCTCTATATGCCGGAGCCTGAGAATGTCATCGGTTATTTGTATAATTTCCAATTTATAGCTCTGTTTTATCTACCAAATAGAAGGTCTCACTATATGTAATGAAAGACTTCTCCATCCAGTAACGACACGTTATTTCGAGGGTTTGCTGGACAGCTGACCCTATCAATCCGTTTTTGCATCGATATAACTCATGTTTCTTCCTAAATTTCGTTGCATCTTTTTTTTTCTCGCTTAACGGATCGATGACCCACCAATACCATTGAGAAATTGCTTTTTTCACCCCAAATTGGATTCGCACCGATGGGAACCATAAATTTCATTTACCGTATAGGTAATTGATAGATCGAGACTCTACCATAACAAAAGAGTTCTTCCGCCATACCGATCCCTATTTATTATTTTTAAGTTTCTAATCCAAACGAGTCGCACATACACCCTAGTACATACTCCTCTACGCTGAGGACATCCCCGAAGAGCTGGAGATTTTGTTCTATTTTCTACCGGTTGTCTTCGATTCCTGATTAATTGTTGAATAGTAGGCATTTTCCGTCGTATGCAGAATTTATCGGTTCGGATTAATCCCAACCATAAGAAATTATTATAAATTTTTCAATTATACTTTGCTTTTGTACGAATCCGTTACTAATGAGAAAGTTAGATTAGTGCAATATTTCAATAAATCTTTCTATAATTTATTTTCCCACTTCCTTTTATCCTGGGCGGAGCCCAACCAAACTAATAGTCATTTATTCCCAACTTCAATCGCTTATTTCTCGGTGGGGATACATACAATATCATTTCATAGATCCAAAATTTCTTTTTATTCTTCAAGAATTTGGAGCATTTTCTATAGCTACAAGATCAACAATACCATAAACTTTTGCTTCTTTTGCCGACATAAAAACGTCTCTTTCCATATCTTCGGAAATAATCCATAGAGGTTTACCCGTTCTTTGTACATAAACCTTGGTGATGCAGTCGCGAAGTTTTAAGACTTCTTCTGCTTCCATAATACATTCCCCCGCTTGTCCGTCATAATAAGAACTAGCAGGTTGATGAATCATTACCCTACTAATCTAATACCTTTTTTTTCGTATTTTCTACAAAAAAGGAGTTCGATGAATGAACTGTACAAGCATTTTTTTATGCATACAGCTCCAAAACAAATAAGGGAAAAATCTAGTCAAGAGATGATGACGTAAACTTTTTCAATTTCGCATATCTCCGGAACCTATTTCGGATAACTGAACCACTCATATATATACCATTTTGTTCTTTTTACTAAATACTATAATGGTTCCATTGCTTCGGATATTTTCCTATTTAGCAATCCCAAAGTTTCTTTCAGAAATAAAGCCAAATGGAAAAATGGCTATAAATCCATTTTCTTTTTTAGAAGATCGATTATTCATTATTTATTGAGGATCAAATAAAACGGGGAGTTTATAACGCTAGAATAAACTGGTAAAAAATGGAATCAAAAAAGAATAGTTATTGTTATTTAACTACCTCGAGATAAAGAGTTTTCTCTACAATATTTATATCGAGGTCTGTATGTCATGCTACTATTACCTCTCGCTCGGCGCAGACATTTCTCCCTTGATCGAGCAAAAAGAAGCATTGGCGCAAAGCGTGGGGCAGCGCTATACGTTTAGTGATTTCTCCCCCAGTTAGGATGAAAGATCCCATAGAAGCAGCCAATCCCATGCAAATTGTGTGTACATCCGGTACTACGAATTGCATAGCATCATAAACAGATATTCCAGCTAATACTGCTCCACCAGGAGAGTTAATATATAAATACATGTCTTTGCTTTCGTCTTCCCCATTCAGGTACATCATAATACCAATGAGTTGATTTGCGATTTCGTCATCTACATGCTGACCCAGAAAGAGTAATCTTTCGCGATAGAGTCGATTGATTGGAATAGATCGATAAATCCTCTTTCTCTGGAACCGTACAAGTTTCTTTAGAAGCATACGGCTCAAGCGGTTCAAATAAAAAAGTCATTTCTTTTTTCCTAAAAAAAAAATAAAAACTTTCACATTCTTTTTATTTTTCGATAAACCCTTTTTTTCACCACCCTAAGTTCGAGTTTGTCTCTTTCTACAGTTTCACTAACCGAACTACTTGTTAACTAATACGGGGTTTTTCTTTTCGTTATTCCCGTTATAGCAATATTTTCTTGTTTATAAATAGGTTCCTAACTAAATCTTTAGGTTTATGCTCTACCTCGGTAAAAACTATCCGATCCTCACTTGCACATATAGGACAAGCAAAGGTATTACCTTTTTCTTATTTTCTATTCCAGAAACAAATTATTCCCAGTTTTATTGGTATTTATTTTGACTGAAATCTCATTAATTATTGAATCTATAGTTCCAATGAGGCCTAAAAACTCTATTTGTTTGAGCTAACCATAGAAATCCGGGATTAATCATTTTTTTTACTTAATCCCTCTCATCATATCATAACCTCACGCTCTGAAATATTGATGATCCAATCAATCTTGGGTGAGATAAAGACATCTAAATCGGAAAAGACGATGGATAGTTTCCATATAACCGGAGATATTTGACAAGTCGCACTATACGTCAATCCAAACAGCATCTTCTTCTCCAGGGAGCCTAAAAGGCACTTTTGGAACACCAATGGGCATTTTATTTCTGATATATTGGATGAAACCCTTCAATGGTAAGGCGTAATGAATCAATAAAAAATGAATAATTAAGTCTTCATCTTTTTTTTACGATATAATTATAGCATATGTAATCTATATATATAAAGTACTTTATTTCCATCTTTTTCTCACCCGCCCCCCCCCCGCCCCCCCCGAGGTTCTTTCGTTCCCACTATAAACTGAATGGGACCAATCTCTGCATTGTTATATGAAACATATAAATGCTAAACTATTTCTGTTTGTCTTTATTAACAAGAATAAAACTGATGCCTCGATTTCTATTTATTCCCCAGCATCGAGAAAGGTAAAACTTCTTAGCTAATGAAATATTGGTTTAATCTTGTTACGGTATAGTCCCCGATGAATGCGAAAAAGTTACATAGTCTCTACTTCTCTTTGAGAAAGGGGTATATCTCCATGGGTTTACCTTGGTATCGTGTCCATACTGTCGTATTAAATGATCCTGGCCGTTTAATTGCTGTACATTTAATGCATACAGCTTTGGTTTCCGGCTGGGCTGGTTCTATGGCCCTGTATGAATTAGCCGTTTTTGATCCGTCCGATCCTATTCTTGATCCGATGTGGAGACAAGGTATGTTTGTTATACCTTTTATGACTCGTCTAGGAATAACAAAATCCTGGGGGGGCTGGAGTATTACCGGAGAAACTGTAACTAATGCAGGTCTTTGGAGTTATGAAGGTGTGGCCGCAGTGCATATTGTATTATCAGGTTTGCTTTTCTTAGCAGCTATCTGGCACTGGGTCTTTTGGGATTTGGAGCTATTCCGCGACGAACGCACAGGTAAACCTTCTTTGGATTTACCCAAAATCTTTGGAATTCATTTATTTCTTTCGGGAGTTCTTTGTTTTGGATTCGGAGCATTCCACGTAACAGGTCTATTTGGTCCCGGTATATGGGTATCAGATCCCTATGGATTGACCGGAAAAGTACAACCCGTAGCTCCAGCTTGGGGAGCCGAGGGTTTCGATCCCTTTGTTTCGGGAGGGATAGCTTCTCACCATATTGCAGCCGGTATTTTAGGTATATTAGCAGGTTTATTCCACCTCAGTGTTCGTCCCCCCCAACGATTATATAAAGGATTACGTATGGGGAATGTTGAGACTGTTCTATCTAGTAGTATTGCCGCCGTATTTTTTGCCGCTTTTGTCGTTGCTGGAACTATGTGGTACGGTTCCGCAGCAACTCCAGTAGAATTATTTGGTCCCACCCGCTATCAATGGGATCAGGGATTCTTCCAACAGGAAATAGATCGAAGGATTCGTTCCAGTAAAGCCGAAAATCTTAATTTATCAGAGGCTTGGTCCAAAATTCCCGAAAAATTAGCTTTTTATGATTATATCGGTAATAATCCAGCCAAGGGAGGATTATTTAGAGCAGGCGCGATGGATAATGGAGATGGAATAGCTGTTGGGTGGTTAGGCCATGGTGTTTTCAGAGACAAAGAAGGACACGAGCTTTTCGTACGTCGCATGCCTACTTTCTTTGAAACTTTTCCGGTCGTTTTAGTAGATGAAGAAGGAATTGTTAGGGCGGATGTTCCATTTAGAAGAGCAGAATCTAAATATAGTGTTGAACAAGTAGGTGTAACTGTCGAATTTTATGGCGGTGAACTCGATGGAGTAAGTTTTAGTGACCCGGCTACCGTGAAAAAGTATGCCAGACGTGCTCAATTGGGTGAAATTTTCGAATTCGATCGCGCTACTCTAAAATCGGACGGTGTTTTCCGCAGTAGTCCAAGGGGTTGGTTTACCTTCGGTCATGCCACATTTGCTCTTCTTTTCTTTTTCGGACATATCTGGCATGGTGCCAGAACTTTATTTAGAGATGTTTTTGCCGGTATTGATCCCGATCTAGATTCTCAAGTCGAATTCGGAGCATTCCAGAAATTAGGGGATCCAACTACTAAGAGACAAATAGTCTAAGATTCATGAAATTTTTCTTTCTACCTCTCTAAATAGAGAAGTGATATATATACATTATAGAATTCTTAAATGAATCTATTTCTGGATTAGTACGAAAGCTATCTTCATACTTTTCACTCTTAATTAAATCTATGGAAGCATTGGTTTATACATTTTTGTTGGTAGGTACTTTAGGAATTATTTTTTTTGCTATTTTTTTCCGTGAACCACCTAAAATTCCAAGTAAAGGAAAAAAATAATTCCTATTTCATTTTGTTTTCTCAGGTTCCTCCTTTCCTATCCCTCCCTTTAATAGGAAACTAATGACCCTCCCTTCATTTATAGGGAAGGTCATTGATGAATTTAGTCTTCGTGTTCTTCGAAAGGATCCCTAAGTTCTCTAGAGGGTTGCCCAAACGCTGTATAAAGGGCATAACCGGTAAAGCTCACGAGTAAACAAGATATGGGGATAGCGACTAAGGTTGCAGTTTCCATTGCTGGGTAATCCCAAAAAAGTGGTTTGTTTTTTTAACATAGTAGTACACAAAGTTAATAAATCTCAACTAATGCAATAAGTTCTATGGCTACACAAATTATTGATGATACTCCCAGAACTAAAGGAAAACGAAGTGGTATAGGAGATATTCTGAAACCGCTTAATTCAGAATATGGTAAAGTGGCTCCCGGGTGGGGAACAACTCCTTTAATGGGTGTTGTAATAGCATTATTTGCAGTTTTCCTAGTTATTATTCTGGAACTTTATAATTCCTCTGTCTTATTAGATGGAGTTTCCGTGAGTTGGTAATAGATTCAAAAGATTCAATAAAAAAGGTTCAATAAAAAAGGGATATTCCTTATTTTATTGAACCTCTTTTCGAATATCTAAAAAAAAAAGGGAAGAGGTGCTTCCTATTTAGGATTTTATTTCCCTCTATTCAATCGATCCTACGGTAGTCTAATCGTGTGATCAATTAATTAATTAAAGGATCTTTGGATTATGGGCGTGCGACTCGTTCGAATGGATCCAAATCAATAGTACAAAATAATTTGTTAATCTTTTTATAAGATTATCCCTCTCCTCGCTGGATGTTTCTAAAATTTAGTATCTAAAGCGCGATATTTTCTAGGTATTTCTGTTTCAGAAAAAAAAGCCTCTCGGGAGAATTAAACTATGGTTAATTTACAAAAATTTGCTATTCAGATTTCGTTATCAAAATGGAAACTCTTTTTCGGAAAAAGGGGCAAGTCTTACTCGTTTACCGAGTCAATGATAATGAAAGAATATTTACCCATTGTACCTTTCTTTTTTAAGTCATCGGAGTTCAGTAGAAATCTAAGGTTTAGTCATCTCTATTAGGATTCGAACAAGAAAATATCCAGGAATTTTTTGATATTATTAGGAATGAAATATCTCGAAATAGGTGGGGTAAAAGATCACTCAAGAGAACAAAAGAAACAAGCCAACTTGAGATTGGGACGACGAAAAAAGCGTGATGGAGTACGAAAAAAAAGAGAGATATATATCTTTTTTTGTCTAAGCCGTACGGAGGCAAACCACCATGTACGGTTTTTGGGGGGGAAATACATAAAGGTTTATCTATCTCGATAAAGTATATGATTGGTTCGAAGAGCGTCTCGAAATTCAGGCGATTGCAGATGATATTACTAGTAAGTATGTTCCTCCCCATGTCAATATATTCTATTGTTTAGGAGGAATTACTCTGACTTGTTTTTTGGTACAGGTAGCCACTGGTTTTGCCATGACTTTCTATTATCGTCCCACAGTAACAGAAGCTTTTGCCTCTGTCCAATATATAATGACTGAGGTCAATTTCGGTTGGCTAATCCGATCAGTTCATCGATGGTCGGCAAGCATGATGGTTTTAATGATGATCTTACACGTATTTCGTGTTTACCTCACGGGAGGTTTTAAAAAGCCTCGCGAATTAACGTGGGTTACTGGTGTAATTTTAGCTGTATTAACAGTTTCTTTCGGTGTAACTGGATATTCCCTGCCTTGGGATCAAATTGGTTACTGGGCCGTCAAGATCGTAACCGGTGTACCTGAAGCTATTCCTATTATAGGATCCCCCCTGGTAGAGTTATTACGTGGAAGTGTTGGTGTGGGTCAATCCACACTGACTCGTTTCTATAGTTTACATACTTTTATACTACCTCTTCTTACTGCGGTTTTTATGTTAATGCATTTCCCAATGATTCGTAAACAGGGTATTTCAGGTCCTTTATGAGTATAAATCGTTATAGTTACCACGAATATTTATAGTATTACAAGAATTATTACACGAGAATTCAATCGCCATAGAAATTTCTATTGAATAAATCCATCACATAATATATGAAATATTTAGTAATATTCTATGGATTTCTTTATTTCGGAGTATTTCGAATACTTCATTTAAGAAATTTTTTTAGAGAGACGATAGATTATGGGAGTGTGTGACCTGAATTACTTATTGGACTGTGTAGATATCTCGATCAATCTGCCGCATTAATATCAAAAAAAGAATGTGTTTCTATCCCAATTTATCTTTTTCTCCAATAGAGAGATAAAAAGCTTGGCTAAAAAAAACGAGTTTCGTTTTCAAGGGAAATTCCTTTCTATGATCTGTTTCATCAGTCGAATATTCACCAATCGAATAGGCTTCGTTAAATTTAATAGGAAGAAAAGAAACAAATAAATATATTGTATGATAAGAAAAGCGCATCCATTTCCTTTGTGTTTTTCACCGAAATAGGCATCATCGGAGTAAAAGAAAGATCTAATGAAAAGAATAAGCCGATATATTGACGGGTCAATACCTAGTATAGTTAAAATTTTTTAAAGTGTCCAAAAAGAAATGACTTACGGGGAATAAGACTGTCCAAAAATATATTGATTTTTATATAGAAACTCATAAATACACTTGGATCATGAGCTTACGATTGAAATGAAACTCGTTTTATTTAATAAATAGAAAAAGTCTTTAATTTGTTTCAACTTATATCACTTGAAATGAATTAAAGATGCGGGATACATAGACATAGCGCGAGTCGGACGAAAAAAAAGTTCATGTCCGGTTCTTTTGGGGGAATATTCCTTTTCGATAACCTATCCTAATAACAAAAAAACCAGATTTGAGTGATCCTGTATTGCGGGCCAAATTAGCTAAGGGTATGGGACATAACTATTATGGAGAACCCGCTTGGCCGAATGATCTTTTGTATATCTTTCCAGTAGTTATTTTAGGTACTATTGCATGTACCGTAGGTCTAGCAGTTCTAGAACCCTCAATGATTGGTGAACCAGCAAATCCATTTGCAACTCCGTTGGAAATATTACCTGAATGGTATTTTTTTCCTGTTTTTCAGATACTTCGTACAGTCCCTAATAAGTTATTAGGTGTTCTTTTAATGGCTGCAGTACCCGCGGGATTATTGACAGTACCTTTCCTAGAAAATGTTAATAAATTTCAAAATCCTTTTCGTCGTCCAGTAGCTACAACGGTTTTTTTAATTGGGACTGCAGTAGCTCTTTGGTTGGGTATCGGAGCTGCTCTACCTATTGATAAATCTCTAACTCTAGGACTTTTTTGAGATAATTCGTATTTTTTTCTTCTTATTAATCCCCATATTTAGTTAGCATCTAGGGAGTATTTAGTCCGAAACAAATACTCCCTAGAGATTCTATATGAACCAATCAAATAAAAGGAGAAGAAACTCTCACAAATGAGCGAAGAAGGAATGGGAACATTCCTAATGATTTGTTTTGTTTCAAATAATTATGAGAAGGGCTTGATCTATCTATTTCTTTATCTAAAAAAAAAAGATGGAACCATTCACTATTTAATGGAAGTAAAGCTTATTTTTGGGTAATTTTATCGAAAAACGTTTTTGTAGAGCTTCCAATACTTGTTCAACAGATTTCTTTCCGAAATTTTTTATTTTCATCAAATCATCCTGACTGTAACTTAATAAATCAGATATCGTATGTACATCAACTCTCTTCGGACAGTTATAAGCTCTGGCAGGTAACTCTAGTTGGTCGATAAATATATGTTTAAAAGTCATTTCCTTTTCCATCTTATTCTCCGATGGTGAGGAGGAAAAATGGAGCGTATTAGATTCATTCTTATTTCCTAATCCATGCATTACTTCTTCTTTCTCCGCATGTAGGAAAGGAATAAACAGATCAATTAGACTTCGAGAAGCCTCATAAAGTGCCTCTTTGGGAGTAACACTTCCATTGGTCCATATTTCAATAAAAAGTATTTCTTGTGTCTCGTTTTTATTTTCAAAAGAATGAACACTATAATTTGCATTTCGGATAGGTGTAAATACAGCATCTACAGAGAAGTAACCATCTGCAGATTTTATTGAATCCTGCGTACGATACCCACAATCTTTTTCAATTTTTAATTCAATATCTAAATGAATTGCTTTAGTAAGGGTGGCTATGTATTGCGTAGTATCAATCACTTCAACAGAAGGTGGGAATACGATATCTCGAGCTGTTACCTCTTTGGGTCCAAAAATAGATAGAAATGCTTTTTGAGTTTCGCAAGAATTACTTTTACTTTTAAGTACGATTTCTTTCAAGTTGATTAAAATATCGCGCACCGATTCTTGAATGCCTAATATTGTAGAATATTCATGCGTCACTTTTTCAGATTTTGCACGTGTGATACATGTTCCTTCGACTCCTCCAAGTAGTGCTCTGCGCACAGCAATTCCTACTGTATTGGCTTGACCACTTCTGAATGGAGATATGGCGAATCGACCATAATGAAGACGTTCACTATCTACTTTGGATTCAACACACCTCCACTGCAGTACTCTAGCGGAGACTGGTACTTCTTCATTCCGAATCATATTAAGTAAGAGCTCTTTACAGTATATTTCATCCTTATACACGTCTTTTTTTAGGAGGTCTACATCCATTATGTGGCATGGGAGTCACGTCACGTACAAAATTAAGTATTACACCACTTCTCCGAATGGCTCGTAATGCTGTATCTCTTCCTGGACCAGGACCACTTATCATGACTTCTGCTTGTTTCATACCTTGATCAATTAACATACGAATAGCATTTTCCGCCGCAGTTTGAGCAGCAAAAGGCGTACTTTTTTTCGTACCCTTAAAACCACAGGCACCCGCAGAGGACCAAGAAATAGCTTGTCCCCGGATATCTGTAACAGTAACGATTGTATTATTAAAACTGGCTCGAATATGAATAACTCCTTTAGGTATTCTACGTCTTCCTTTACGTAAACTAATTTTTTTTACAGGTTTTGTCATAGTTATTCTCGCGTATATGATTTAGAAATCAGAAAAAAATATAGAATATAGAATTTATGTTATTATTTTTACTTATTAGATTCATTTGGGTTCCCGACACTGATAATTCAGAAAAGAGGGTTACCCTTGTCTTTGCTTATGCTTCGGATTAGAACAAACCACCATAATTCGTCTTCGTCTACGAATCAGTCGACAATTCTCACAAATTTTACGAACAGAAGCACGAATTTTCATGTTTGTATTCCTCACTCTGATACAATCAATAATATAAAAAAATGTAGAGTTTTTTTATTTATGCCAATTAACTCCCTTTTTTATTTTCCCTATCTCCCATTTCCATTTTGGAGAGTTACTTAACCATTTGGAGATTTGGTACGGAGTCGATGGATTATACGTCCTTTAGTTAGATCATAGGGACTCAATTCTACTTTTACCCTATCCCCTGGTAGTATTCTTATATAATTGCGTCTTATTTTTCCCGAAATATGGGTTAGAACTTCGCACCCATTATCTAGAGAAACCCGAAACATGGCATTGGGGAGTGATTCAGTAACTATACCTTCCATATCAATTAGATTTTGTTTCTTCATTAGAGGGGAAATCTCCTTTTTTTTTTTATTGACTAACATTGGTAAATATAGCATTAGCTAGCCTCTTTTATTTATGAGGATTCCCCCACGCAAAATGGTTTAAACAAAATGTAGATGAATTACCATACATAACATAGAATTTCTCCTCCTATTTGTTTTTGGCGTGCCTCCCGATCTGTTACAATTCCTTGAGAAGTGGAAAGAATAGCAATTCCTATTCCACCTAGAACTTTGGGAATTTCTTTATGGTTGGAATAAATCCTTAAACCGGGTTTGCTAATACGCCGTAAAGTAGTTATCTGTGGTTTTTTTTTCTTCCCTCGATATTTTAGTGTAAAAACTAAAAAAGAGTTTTTATCTTCTTGATGTTCCCTGAAACTTTCCATAAAACCTTCTCGTAGAAGAATTTTTCCGATATCTCTAGTAGTATTAGTAGCAGGTATCTGAACTACTTTTGTTCTTCTTAAGTTTGCATTTCTTATAGATGTAATCATACTAGCAATGGTATCGTTACCCATAGAGACTCCTTCTTACTATTAATATAAATAAGCTTTCTAAGTATGTCAGAAAAAAAAAGTTCTGAGATAAAAATTCATTTTATTCTTTTTGGGAATTCTCCTCAATCATAGAGTAGAGATAGTGAAAATCCAGAGGAAGATATATACAATAACCAATTATTTGGTTTTTTTCCGAGGAAATTCAAGTAATTGAGGAAAGATTGTCATTTCCATCAAAAAAAGAGAGTTAGCAATAGTATTTATTACTCAAGTTACCCGTGGGAAGCGGTAAGAAAATATAAGTATATATATGTAAATGCGAAGTTTTTTTAGTTCCAACTTATTAAACTCGAAATACTATTAATTCAAGTATTTCGTTACTTCTCCTCCTCATTTATAATACTTCGGGAGCCAACGAAACTATTTTGGTAAAATCGGATTCTCGTAATTCTCGAGCGACTGGACCAAAAACACGAGTTCCTTTAGGATTTCCTTCTTGATTTATGACGACGGCAGCATTGTCATCGAATTGCACACTCGTTCCATTTTTACGTTTGAGTTCTTTACAAGTACGTACAACTACTGCCCTAACTACTTCTGATTTTTTGAGAGGCATATTCGGTATCGCTTCCTTAACCACGGCAATAATAACATCACCAATATGTGCATATTTCCGATTACTAGCTCCTAATACTCGAATACACATCAGTTTTCGAGCCCCACTATTATCTGCTACATTCAAGTAAGTTTGAGTCTGAATCATTTTTCCATTTTATTGGAGGGATCAACCCCCCCCAGAGGAGGGAGAAATAAAAAAAAAGGGGGGTCAGGGGGGGGGATATTACTAATTTCATTTATATAATAATTCTTTCCTATCGTTATAGGGAGTTTTCCTCATCTATTACTTGTCCCTATCCATCATTTGTCTCTACCCATCACTCATATTTTTATCGGATATAACAGTAACAAATTGAGTACGTATAGGCATTTTGTATGCAGCTATTCTCATGGCTGCTCTAGCAACAGTTTCTGGTACTCCACTTATTTCATAAAGTATTCTATTCGGTTTAACGACAGATACCCAATATTCTGGAGACCCTTTTCCTGAACCCATACGTGTTTCTGCAGGTCGCATAGTTATAGGTTTGTCGGGAAATATACGTATCCATATTTTTCCACCGCGACGGGCATAACGAGTAATTGCTCGTCGTCCCGCTTCTATTTGTCTAGACGTAATCCAAGCCGGTTCGAGTGCTTGGAGGCCAAATCTACCAAAACAAATGGAATTACCTCGAGTAGCTATCCCCCTCATTCGCCCTCTATGTTGTTTACGAAATTTCGTTCTTTTAGGGTTATAGTCGATTTAGGGTTATAGTCGATTCATCCTCCTATCTCTACTTCAAAATCGGACATGAAAGTTTTCTTTCATCCGGCTTCTCGTGAGTAAAATTTTCCATTCCACGAAATTAGTAATTCGATAAACTTATGCAATAAAGGTTTCACGGGCGAATATTAACTCATTTAGAATTGGCTCGAGAGATTATCTCCAGTTAGTCATTTTTAGCTTCTCTATGGATTGGGAATCGCTACCAATTCGGTTTATTTCACCATCCTACCCGAAAATGAAATAAGATTGAACATTCCATCTATTCATTTATGGGTTTCATCGTTCCCATTACTTCCAGATTGACGTTTAGGTTCCTTCCTTGCAGTGGAGCTTTCTCTCTATCAATATATAGTCAATTTTCCTAGTATTCCTTGATATAAAGCTCTTTTTTCTTCTTATTTCCTTCAAAAATATATTAATTATTGTAATAGAAGAATCTCTTTTTATGCTTTATCACACTGCTTTGCTTTTTAAAAGGTTACTTCTAACCATGCGACTTCGTAGTGATAGATCTAATAATAATAATAATAATAATATATAATAATTTTTTTATTAAAGAAAACTATAAAATACTTTCGCGCTTCATATACTTTATCTATGTAAAAAGCTTCTAAACGAATGTAACTACGACTTATTCATTCGTTTATTGAGTCGCCCCAATACGAAGTAATGAGTTATTTCCTAGTAGAAATTAGAATCGTGCTTTTTTATTTTTGATTCATTTGACTCAAAAAAACAGCGATTCGAACGAGTCGCACACTAAGCATAGCAATTTTGTTGGAATGGTTAATAAGATTAAATAAGATTATAAGTGGAGTTCGGAAACGATAAAAATTGGAAAAATTCAATATTTTTCTATAAAAAATGAAATCGAAAGGATCAACTATTTTTCGTCTTGGAATATCCAAACTTTTATTCCTAATACTCCATAAATAGTCTGAGCCGGATAGTAACAATAACCAATTCTAGCTCGAAGAGTTTGTAGAGGAACTCTACCCTCTCTAGCCCATTCTACACGAGCAATTTCAGCCCCATTAAGACGTCCCGCAATTTGTATTTTAATACCTCTTATATCTGTTTTTTTTGCCAATTCAATAGCTTTTTTCATGGTTCTTCTAAAAGCGACTCTACTTTCTAGCTGTAGAGCAATATATTCCGCAAGAATATTTGGTTCCCCATATGGTTTTGGTATTTCTGTCAAAGTCATGTGAAGCTTACGATCCCCAAAATGGAGCAGATTCCGTACATCTACTTTTAATTGTTCAATCCCTCGGCCGCGACTTTCTACCAATAATGCGGGAAATCCCGTATGTATTTCGACTTGAATCAAATCTGTTTTTCTTTTTATCTCAATACGTGCAATTCCTCCATAATTAGAAGAACTTCTTATATGTTTACGTACGTAAATTTCGATGCAATTACGCATTTCCCGATCTTCCCGAAGAAGTTTAGAATAATTTTTCGGTTGTGCGAACCAATAAGAATGATGATTTTGGGTCACACCGAGTCGAAAACCAAGTGGGTTCATTTTTTGTCCCATGCATCTCTTCCTTCTTTCAATGATATTAGCATAAAAGCTTCCATATTCTTTTTTTTATCGGATCATCCATTTTCCGTTATTATCCATTTTTAACCGTAATAGTTATATGACAAGTAGGCTTATGTATGGGATAAGCACGTCCTTGAGCTCTGGGTTGAAATCTCTTCAGGGTAGTACCTCCATCTACTCTAGCTTCACTTACAATCAAATTGGTTTTATTCAAATTTGAATTGCGACTTGCATTTGCTGCTGCGGAAGAAAGCAATCGTAATATGGGATGACATGCTCGGTAAGGCATAAATTCCAATAGCATAAGTGCTTGTTCATACGAACGACCACGAATTTGATTAATTACTCTCCGTGCTTTATGAGCAGACATACGTATATATTTAGCTGAGGCTCGGATTTCCTCCGAATTTGAGCCATTAGTTCTCATTTTGGGTGTTACCTCCTAATCAACGACGAGATTTCTTATCACTTCTTGCATGTCCCCGAAAAGTTCGAGTAGGTGCGAATTCTCCCAATTTGTGGCCTACCATACGATCTGTTATATAAATAGGTAAATGTTCCCGCCCGTTATGAACAGCAATAGTATGACCAATCATTGTGGGTACAATGGTAGATGCGCGAGACCAAGTTACTATTACTTTTTTTTCTCCTCCTACATTAAGATCTTTAATTCTTCTCAGTAAATGATCAGCCACGAAAGGGCCTTTTTTTAGTGAACGTGTCATTGCCAACTACCTTCTGTGTTTTTATTTATCTCCTTTCTCTTTTCGTACAAGTTTTTCTCCTAGCTTTTTCTACGACGACGCAAAATAAAATTATTACTATATTTATTACTTTTACGAGTCCTCTTTCCAAGTGCAGTCCGACCCCAAGGAGTTAATGGTTTTTCCCTACCGATCGGGGCTCGGCCCTCACCACCCCCATGAGGATGATCTACGGGGTTCATGACAACGCCTCTTACTCTGGGGCGTTTACCTAACCAACGTTTGGATCCGGCTTTACCTATAGTTCGATTATTAGCATCAACGTGACCCACTTGGCCAATTGTAGCTAAACAATCCTGAGATATTAGACGAACCTCTCCAGAAGGTAATCTTAGTGTGGCTAGTCGACCCCCCTTCGCAATAAGTTTGGCTACAGAGCCTGCAGCTCTCACTAATTGGCCACCTCTACCAGGTGTTATTTCTACATTGTGTATAGTTGTGCCTAAAGGCATATTGGTTGAAGTAGACTATCACAAAGTCAAATGAATTGATCGCAGTCTCTTCCCAAACTGTACAAGCCTTTTTCGAGGCATACAGCTTTCTGGGTGTATATAGCGTAATCCTTTTTTACTAATTACATCCTAGGTTTTCTCCTTCATCTGGCTTACTTCTATCTGTGTAGCTTCAGAATGAATGACTTTACCAATTTACGTCAACATTTTTTTATGTTTCATAATAACTTAGGAGGCAGATTCCATTCTCTCTTTCTGGAATGAAAGAAAATTCATTATCTAGCTTCGAAATTGCCCTTGACCACCAATTCGAATGTAATTAGTTCGTTCAAGTATATATTAAGGAACAACAAGGGTTGTTCGTATCTATATTTTTCTCCCTATGCTTAAGACAAACAAAAGTTTTCTCCATATTATTCTATATCCCCAAGGTTTATGACATAAATACTTCATAGTACGATGCGATAAACTCAATCACATGCTATTGTTCCTCTTCAGTTTCCTTCTGAGGCTTATATCAATAAAAACAGATTTATTATTAGATTAGTGATGGATTTACAGGTTCTGCTACTATCCCAATCGGTTTTCCGATTACGTAAATGAATAATTCAAACCGCACTCAAAGGTAGGGCATTTCCCACTAATATGGGAGCGTCTATACTAGAAATAACAGTACCTCCAATTTTGATTCCTCGGGGATGTAAAATATATCGTTTTTCACCATCCTCATAATGTGTGAGACATATATTCGCATTACGATTAGGATCATACTCTATGGTTGTAATTTTACCAGAGATATTTTTTTTATTTCGTCGAAAATCAATTTGTCGATACAGACGTTTGTGACCTCCCCCTCTATGTCGGCTAGTAATAACCCCTCTATTATTACGACCCCTTTTATTATGTTGTCCATAGGTTAATTTCTTCTGAGGATTGGATCTCACTATTTCTTCAAATCCCGATACAGAACGATTGCGTGTACCTGGGGTATAGGCTTTATACAGACGGATGGTCATAATAAGATGTTGTACTAGGATGAGAAAAATTTTATCTGTTCGGAAATAGCGGGATGGAATAACCGGACTTAAGTGTAATAATCATTCGTTTATAACGTACCGAATGTCCTATTATTGGACCTATTCGTCTCTTTTTTTTCGGAGGTCGATGACTATTCATTCTTATTACTTTAACACCGAAGAAACCTTCAATCCACTTTTTAATCTCTGTTTTGGTAGATTTTTGATCAACATCAAAAGTATATTGATTTTTCTCTAACAAACGAATCGTTTTTTCTGTAAGTACCGGGTATTTCATTTCATCCATAATTACTTTGATTCCTTCCCTTTATTATATCTTATATTCCGCATCGTACGATTCGACGCATTTTCTTCCAATAAATATTTTTATTTTCAATTCATATTTATTTTTTCTTTTCTGATCGGCGTCCAATCAAATTAATTATGGCAGTTACTATTATTATTAGTCCGCCTGAGATTCCACCGGATCTGATTAATGAATTATGGGTAAGTGCCACCCAATAGCCAGAATTTGATTCATTCTTTCCCATGCATCCGACAGGAGTTGAACCTGCGAATTCTCCAATTATGAGTTGGGTGCTTTAACCGCTCAGCCACGGATGCTATTGCTCCAATTCATTATTAGTGGTATATCTATTCTTTGACAAATCCTACTGCTCCCCGTCCAATAAGAGGGAAATATCCAATGATCGGGAGAGTGAG